TTTGTTTAAATTGTACTTGAATAAAAACAAATAAATTTTTATAATATAATAAAAAATAAAAAAAATTAAATTAAAAAATATTAGTAATTCATAAATAGACAAAAAATCTAGTTACTAACAATCTTCTTAATTTTTGAATTATAATTCGTTAATGTTTAACTGTTTGATGAATTGTATAATTATTTATTATGTGATTTAATTTTAAAAAATTAATTATTTTTTATTTTTAATTTTGAAAAATGAAAAAGCAAATTTAAGTAAATTTAAAATTGATAAATTAAGAATTTTTTTAATACCACCCATTTAAAAATAACATAATAAATTATAAATAATCTGGTAAATTGTAAATGATTATATTTTTGGTTAATTAACATTTACAATTTAGAGAAAATAATCGAAAATCAAAATATTAAGTCATTTTAATTTTTTATAAAAATTAAACTATCCAAATTAATTTTTTATAAAAATTAAACTATCCAAAACCTGAACATCAAAAAATTTAAACTATTTTCATTTCAATAACCCAATTTTTGTTATTTTTTGTTTTTAAAAAAACATACCTCTATTCTAAACTTAAGTTATCAAAAAAACTTTTGATTGTTTTTTACTTATCAACTTTAATGTTTTTTAACATACTCCTTGACATTAAATAAAAAAAAAGCTTTCAAATTTTTTTATACTTTCTAAGTTTGTTTAGAATCATATATAATATAAATTATATGAACATGAATTCACTCTGAATAAATCAAATTTAGTATATTAAACAACGAAAATAAAAACATGAGATGATTTAAATTTTTTTTTAGAAAATGATCGAACTATTTTTAAAAACAAATTTTTATGAAAACAAATATGAGAAATGTTAAAAATTACTCAAAAAATTCATTGTCTAAAAAACAAACCAAAGTTTTATCTCCTAAAACAATTTTAAACAAAGGAGATAATTTAATTTTAGAAATAAATGCTTTAAGTTCAAAAAATAGAGGTTTGTCAGAATTAGCAAACGGATACACGGTAATTATTCCAAAAACTGAATTAGGAGATCAAGTAAAAGTACAGATTGAAAAAGTTTTTTCTGGAAAACTAAAATATGCAACCGCAAAAGCCATTGAATTAGTAAAAAAAGGAGAAAACTCTTCTATTTTTAAAGTCGGAGAAATATTAAATGTAAAAATTACAAAAACTGGTCCAAAAAATACAGGATTAGCTCAAATGACTGACAAATTCACTCTCATTGTTCCTAAAACAAAAATAAATGATGAAGTATCCGTAAAGATTATTAAAATTAAGCAAAATTATGGCTTTGCTAAAGTGGTGCAGGTTCAAACGATGGAACAAAGAAAACAAGCTCTTTCTTCATATTTAAATAATTTGAGTTTAAATAAACTAACATTAGGCAGTAAATTTAACATTATTTTACCACCTACAGCAAAATCGGATTCTAAATATGCAGTCATAAAATTAAAAGGCCATGTAGTATTTATTAAAAAAGAATTAGGAGTACAATTAGGAGATCCAGTAAGAATTCAAATTGTAAAAGTCAACTCCGAATTTGCCATCGCAAAAATTAAAAAAGTTTCCCCATTATCTACAAACCAAAATCATAAATTAACGAAACACATGGTTAAAAAAATGGTTCAAACAGGGATGCATTTTGGAGAAAAAAAAATTCGATGTCACGCTAATATGAGAAAATTTCTTTGGATTCAAAGAAAAGGAAAAAATTCAAATAAACCTTTAATCAAAAGAGGTCGCTATTTAATTAATTTATTAAAAACACGACGTTGTTTAAATAGTGCTTTAAAACAATTAGCAAAATATGCATCAAAAGGTAAAACTTTTTTATTTGTTGGAACTAAAAAACCAGCGGCTGCTTTAATTGCTAGAACAGCTATGCTTAGTCAAACTTCTTTTTTTGTGAATACTCGCTGGTTAGGAGGTATGTTAACCAATTGGAAAACAATTTTAAAATCCATTTCACAAATTCGTCCTATTTTGAAAGAAAAACAAAAAATTCTACAAAATATTGTAGAAAAAAGACAAAAAATTAAAGCACGATTAATTAACAAAATTAATTTTTTAAGAAAAAAAAGTCAAAAATTAATGACAAAGGGTAAGTTGTTAATTACACAAATCAAACAAAATAAACGACTGTTTATCGAAAAAAGTCAAAAATTAATTGATAAAAAAAATCAAATGATAAACAAAAATGAGTTAATTATCAAAAAATATTCAGAATTAAGTCTTAAAAAACAACAAATACTAAAATATAGTCAAGAACTTCAACAAACAGGAAATCAATTAATTCAACAAAAATCTTTATTAAAAAAACAATTATTAAACAGTCGCAAAAAACTAAATGAATTTCAGCAATTATTTTTAATTGGTCAAGAGCTTAATAAGATTCAAAAAGCTATACAAGATCAAAATAAAGATGTATGGATGATTTCATATGGAAAAATTTCAAAAATAATGAAGCACCAAGAAAATCAAAATTGGTTAATTCCACATCCGCCAAAACAACTTTTAAATAAAATTATAAATAGCATGAAAATCAAATACGATTTAAATTCTAATGGTGAACTATCATCAAATAGTTCAAATTTTTTGAATTCAAATCGTCCAAAATTAGAACAATCTGAAAAAAATACCTTAGTATTAAGTAAATTATTAAATAAATTTACACGTTTTTTACCATTTATAAAAATTTATATTAAAACATTAGTTTTACGTGTTTTAAATACTCAAAATTTACTTCAAAATGCTAATGAAAATATTCAAGCAATTCAACAAAAATTATCAAGTTCTCAAGTTTTAATAACTAAATTGAATTCTGATTTAAATTTAATTAAAACAAAATTAATAAAAATGAATTTTAATTTCAAAAATTTAAAATTACAATTACGAAAATTAGCAGCAGAACAAAAATTATTGAAATTTTTACCTAGACTTCGATATCTGCCAACACCTAAAAATAGAGTTTCTGAAATTGTAGAACTTTTAATGAAAAAATTTGTAGATCCAAAAATGAGTTATCCAATGGATCAAATTTATGATCAAAAACTAAAATTAACTTCTAAAAAAATGGCCGCAGCACGTAAACAAAAATGGCAGCGCTTAGAAAAGTATTTTGGAGGTGTTACTAAGATGGCAAAATTAAGTAAAAAACAAATTTCTAATAATGTTGCAATTATTGTTGGACAACAAGAAGAAATGAATGCTGTTCGTGAATGTAAAAAATTAGGAATTAAAATGTTTACAATCGTTGATACAAATTGTAACCCACGCTTATCAGATTATATTATCCCAGCAAATGATGATTCTAGAAATTCAATTAAATTTGTTCTTGGAGAAATGTTAACACACATTCGTTTAGCCCAAAAACTTCGTACAAAAATTGTCTCTCAAAAACTTCAAACTCTTTCAGTTAAAAAATAAACAACGAATCCAAATATTTGCATTTTATTTCCAGATTTAAGTGTAGAATCTAGGCTAAATGGATTTTAGATCTAAAATTTTAGTTTTCAAACAAATTAAATACAGCTGCCTTTTGCTTATATCTTAAAAAAATCGGAAATTTTTCAGCTTTGTATTCTAAAAACACAAAAACAAATATAATAAAGGTTAGCAAGATTTAAGATTTTGGTATACAATTAAAAATATTAACTTTTAATAAATTTTTATTATTGAATTCATAAACTAGATTCCAAATCTAAATATTATTACTTCTAAACAATGAATCAAAATATAGAATCAGCAGAAGATAAAAATTCGTCAAAAACAAATAGACGAAAACAAAAAAAATTAGTAGATATGCAAGGAATCGTTACTCATAATCTTTCTAATGGAAAATTTAGATTAAAATTAGAAAATGGAGTAGAAGTAATTGGGCACTTATCTGGAAAAATCCGACAAAATAGAATTAAAATAGTAGTCGGTGATACAGTTACTGTTGAACTTAGCCCTTATGATTTAACGAAAGGTCGAATCACATACAGACAACGTTAAAAAAAGTAAAATTAGTTAACAATTGATTGTTTTGATTTCAATCAATCTTAAACTTTCTATGCTTTCTTTTTTTTATAGGTTTGCTTGCAGTTAACGCTACAGTTTTGCGTTAACTGCAAACAAAAAATGTAGCACAAAATAAATTTAAAAAACTTGAATAAAGAACAATTTAAAATTTGACACTCTTTTTATGATTTGGTAATATTAGTCTATACTTATGTAAAAATTTAGAGTATTTTTCTTCTTACACAATCGTGCACTATTAAAACAAAACTTCCATTAAATTTTAATAAATTTTTTTTGAGTTATAAGTTACAAATAACAGAATACTAGTGTTTTTTTTTAACCTAGACGTGTTTACGAATAAACAAATATTTGCTACTGAAAAATGGTTTTGTAAATGCAAAACACACATTGTGCAAAGCACAGAATTTCTGCTAATTCTTTCTTCAAATCATCAAAAAACTCTGTAAATTTTGGTACATGGATCGATATTAAGTTTCAATAAAAAACATATCCAATCCCTTGAGTGTAAATTACACCGTATACAGAAAACAGTTAAATAATTGAAAACTTTGGAAGTTTTGTTTCGCTCATTTACGGAAGCTTTGCTTCACCTATCCACGAATGTGGATGTGGATATGGAATGTGAATGAGGTTTTCTATTCAAATTATTCTACAATTTTTTTAACTTCGCTCTACCAGTATTCGAACATTAGTTACCGTTGTACCAATGCACAGCTGGGTTGCAGAAAAAATTGCAATTTAGAATTTTAAAAGAGTTGTTAGAATGCAGACTTGTATTTAACTTAAAATTTTAAAAAAATTCATAGAATGAAAGCGTCGCTTTAATAATGCGAGCCCCCATACCAAAAATGCTCATGTTGTAAATGAGCATTTTTAGTTCAATGAATCCAAAAAGGTTTTTGGATTACTGATGTGCTTTGCACACTTGGAATAAAAAACAGAATTTTAAATTTAAAAACAAAAAAATATCAATCAAATCAAAAACACAATGCAAAAATTAATGAACATTTAGAGTGAATTTCAATTAGCAATTAAGTAAAAACAAAAAAACAACAAACAATTATGGGATTACCTTGGTATCGTGTACATACAGTAGTAATTAATGACCCAGGAAGATTAATTTCAGTGCACTTAATGCATACTGCATTAGTTGCAGGTTGGGCCGGATCTATGGCTTTATTTGAAATTGCGGTTTTTGACCCTTCAGACCCAGTATTAAACCCAATGTGGCGTCAAGGTATGTTTGTTCTACCTTTTATTACACGTTTAGGTGTAACACAATCATGGGGTGGTTGGACAATTACTGGTGAAACTTCGTCAAACCCAGGAATTTGGAGTTATGAAGGTGTAGCAGCAACGCACATTATTTTATCAGGTCTTCTTTTCTTAGCATCAGTGTGGCACTGGACATTCTGGGATTTAGAACTTTTCCGTGATCCAAGAACAGGAAAAACAGCCTTAGATCTTCCAAAAATTTTTGGAATTCACTTATTCCTTTCAGGACTTTTATGTTTTGGTTTTGGTGCGTTCCACGTAACTGGTTTATTTGGCCCTGGTATTTGGGTTTCTGATCCTTATGGATTAACTGGAAGTGTTCAACCCGTAGCGCCTTCTTGGGGTGCAGATGGTTTTGACCCATTTAATCCGGGTGGTATTGCTGCACACCATATTGCAGCTGGTATTTTAGGTGTATTAGCGGGCCTTTTCCACCTTTGTGTACGACCATCTATCCGTCTATACTTTGGTTTATCTATGGGTAGTATTGAATCTGTACTATCTAGCAGTATTGCTGCAGTTTTTTGGGCTGCTTTTGTAGTTGCTGGAACAATGTGGTATGGTTCAGCGGCAACACCTATTGAATTATTTGGTCCAACACGTTATCAGTGGGACCAAGGTTTCTTCCAACAAGAAATTCAAAAACGAGTGCAAACTAGTTTAGCAGAGGGTACTTCTATTTCTGAAGCTTGGTCAAAAATTCCGGAAAAATTAGCTTTCTACGATTATATCGGAAATAACCCTGCTAAAGGTGGTCTTTTCCGTACTGGAGCAATGAATAGTGGAGATGGTATTGCAGTTGGTTGGTTAGGTCATGCCGTTTTCAAAGATCAAGAAAACCGTGAACTTTTTGTTCGTCGTATGCCAACTTTTTTTGAAACATTCCCTGTAGTATTAATTGATAAAGATGGAGTTGTACGTGCTGACGTTCCTTTCCGTCGTGCTGAATCGAAATATAGTATTGAACAAGTTGGTGTTTCCGTAACTTTCTATGGTGGTGAACTAGACGGTTTAACATTTACAGACCCAGCCACTGTTAAAAAATATGCACGTAAAGCTCAATTAGGAGAAATTTTTGAATTTGATCGTTCAACTTTACAATCTGATGGTGTATTCCGTAGTAGTCCTCGTGGTTGGTTTACATTTGGTCATGTTTGTTTTGCATTATTATTCTTCTTTGGTCATATTTGGCACGGTGCTCGAACTATTTTCCGTGATGTTTTTGCAGGTATTGATGATGATTTAAACGAAAGTTTAGAGTTCGGTAAATATAAAAAACTTGGGGATACAAGTTCAGTTCGAGAAGCTTTCTAATTATTTAGGTTTTTTACATATACTTAAGTGTTTCGTGTATAAACGCAACAAAATGGTTGAGTCCAGAAAAATTTTTAGATTGCTTGTGTGCTTTGAACACAAAGCAAACGAGTTTACACTTTAAAATTTGAAAAGATTTTTCAGAACACCAATATTATTGGTTTTGATTATTCATTTTGTTTCGTCAAAGACAAACAAATACAAATGTTTTAATATTGAAAATGTTTAGAACTTACTTTTGGTTGAAAACTTACACGTGTAAGTTTTCAACCAAAAGTAAGTGGTATTTTTAATAATTTTGTAAAAAAGTTCGGATAAATTTTTCAATTTTTGATTGATGGTTATTACGATTGTATAAACAATCGTATCCTAAAAAATTAGCGCTTAATAATTAAAAATGAATTCTTGGTGATAGTAGAATTGGCTGACTTTTATTAAAGTTATTATAAATATTGGGTTCAAAACAGAATTTATATATTAGTTAAAAATATAAAATTTTTTATTTTTATCCGTTATGCAAAAAAATGTTTTTGAATTCAACAATAATTTTTTAAACTAAAGAGTCACCGTACTTATAAAGATGGGACTGGATTTTTCCAAGCAAATGAATTTTTATTTTAATAGTTATTCTTAAGTTACACTATTTCTGAGTTCTTAGTTTAGAAAAATTGTTAACTAACGATTTTTTCATTGATGTTATTACTAATGGGCTTTGTATAAAAAACAGAGTTTTTTATAACCTAATGAATTCAAAACCTCATTTACATTCGTAAATGAGCGAAGCAGAGCTTCCTTAGTTTTGAATTACTTATGCGCTTTGCGCATATGGTGCTTTGCACATTTGGCACACTTGGAATTCAAAACTTATGAGTAATTGGTTTTAGTTAATAATTTTACTTTTTTGTATTATATTTTGTTGGATTATTTAATATAATTCTCAGTTGATAAATAAGAACAGATTATTAGGGACCTAAAAAATAAAAATTTGCTTCAATTGCTCTTTTCTAGAAATATTTCAATTAAAAATTAATTTAATTTTATGGAAGCTTTAGTTTATACATTTTTATTAATTGGAACTTTAGGGATTATTTTCTTTGCGATCTTCTTTAGAGAACCTCCTCGTATGGTTAAATAATAATATTTTTAATATTTATTATTTGAACTTATATAGTTATATGTTTTATTATGCAATAATGATTGTCAACTAAAATTGACAACAAACAAATTAATTAGGTGCTCTCAATAGTTTTGAGAGCACTTTTACTTTTATCGAAAATGCTCCTAAAATGGGGATGTAATAGTTAATTTTTTATCATTTCACTCTGAAATAATAAATTTTAGTCTAGGAAATAGTTTTATTTAAAGTCAAAATCAAAAAAAACCAAAATAAAAAAAAGCACATTCGTTGGTATTGGGCATTGTTCTTTTTCTAAATATATTTTTAACATTTATAAAGAATAGTTTATTAAACCATTCTTTATATGAAAATAAAGGATCAAAATAATGTGAATTTTTATTAAATTGCTAATTCTTTTTATAACTAATTAACTTTTTAATAAAAAAGTAATAATAATAATAAGATAAAATTTTAACAGTAAAAACAAAAATCAATAGTTAATTTTTATGACAATTTGTTATTCCAATGAAAAAAAATCATGATCAGTTTTTGTTTTTTTGAAAACGACTAATCTTCGTGTTCTTCAAAAGGATCTCTTAATTTTTTAGAAGGAGGTCCAAAACTTACATAGATTGAGTATCCTGTAGCACTTAATAAAAGAAACCATAAAAAAAAGGTAAAGAAAAAAGCAGGACTATCCATTTAGTGTTATAAAACAAAATTATTCTCCAATTATTATATTATGACAGAAAGTAAAAAAAATCAAAATAAAAAAAAACATGGCAACAGGAACTACTTCTAAAGCTAAAAGTTCATCTGATACACTTCAAGAACCAGGTATTGTAACTCCATTAGGTACATTACTACGACCTTTAAACTCTGAAGCAGGTAAAGTTTTACCTGGATGGGGAACAACAGTTTTAATGGGTGTATTCATTTTACTATTTGCAGTATTTTTACTAATTATTTTAGAAATTTACAACAGTTCTCTTCTTTTAGATGATGTAACAATGAGTTGGGAAAGTTTAGCATCTTAATTTAAAATTCTAAACTTCATCACAAGATTTTTTTTTTATTTTTTTTAATCCGAAAAGTTTTTTGGATTACTGGAATCCAAAACATCATCCACATTCCATATCCACATTCGTGGATAGGTAAAGCAAAGCTTCCGTGGATAGGTGAAGCAAAACTTCCCTGGATAGATGAAGTTGCAACCAATAGTTCCAACCAAAGGGCAAAGCTTCCGTAAATGAGCGAAGTAAAGTTTCAAAAATTTTGGATTACTTATGCGCTTTGAATTAAAAACAGAGTTTTTGGTAACCTGATGAATTCAAAACCTCATTTACATTCGTAAATGAGCGAAGCAGAGCTTCCTTAATTTTGAATGACTTATGCGCTTTGCGCATATCATCGTGCTTTGCACATTTGGCGCATTTGGAATTACTAACAAATGTTTAGACATGTTTGATAAATGAAAAAGATTATCAGTTTTTAGTTGATCCAAACTTTTTATTAAAAAAATTTATGGTGTATTTATTTATTTAAGATAAAAGCTAAAAAAGTTTAAATATAAATTTCAAGTGTGCAAAGCACACCAGCAATCCAAAAAGCTTTTTGGATTCAAAAACATATTTGTGTTTAAAACATAAAAAATATAAAAATTATAAATATGCAATAATTATTAGAGATAAATATAGAATGAAATTTATTTAGTTCGAAGTTGAACTAACTTATCAATTCTTTTAATTTGAAAAATTTTGTAGGAATTCACTATTAAAATACTTATAAAATCAAAAAATTGAAAGTAAAAACAAATCTAAAAGCATTTTTAAAAATAGCAAATTAAACCATGACTTTTTTTATGTTATACACTAACAAAAAAATTTTTAAAACCATTGAAAACAGGATTGCAATTTTATTTGCAACCTAGAATTCTAAAAATTTTTAAAATGATTTAATTTTCAAAACTTTATTGTTTTTAAATGCTTTATGAGTAAAAAACTTAAGTTAAAAAAAAATTTGCCATATGTAATAGCAAAAATAATTTATTTTTAAAGTTTATGTTTTGAACTGATAAGTTGTATAGTCATAAAAATATTTTTATATTGAAGGAATCCCGTGGAATCAATGTTTTTAATTCTTGCAAAATTACCCGAAGCTTACGCACCATTTGAATCTATTGTAAACGTTTTACCAATTATTCCTGTGTTTTTCTTACTATTAGCTTTTGTTTGGCAAGCCTCAGTAAGTTTTAGATAAAACTACGCTTTTTCTACAATTAAAATATGTAGTCAGTTATCTAAAAAAAAAATAGTTTTATTCGAAAACGAATTATAACTTAAAATAGTTTTATATTTTTATCTTTGGCTGAAAGCTATTATTCAAAAATTTTCAGCCAAAGGTTAATATTTTAAAAAAGCTTTCTATACGAAATAGATTTTGAAAATTTTAACACTATTAAAAATTTTTTATTTCATTACAATATTGATTTTAATATAAATTTAATATATTAAAATTAAAATAGTTGATTTTTTCAAAAATAACATTATTTAACAATATTAATGTTTTCAATATGCATTAATATTAAAAAGCAAGATCAAAATAATAATTTAAAAACACGACTAAACTTAAAACAAGGTAGTTTTTTCGTGGGCTGGGGTAGCCATTCATAAAATAATCATTTAATTATTAATTTTAAATAATTAGTAAAAAAAACTAAAATGAATAATAAATTTTAGTAAAAATAAATGAATGTTTTTTCAGGTTTTTGAGTATTACAAAATACCCAAGGTATATCATAAAAACTCTGGATGTTTTGTTCGAACTTGAGATGTCATTTAGTGTATGGGTAGCTCAAATAGGTTTTTTTATTCCAAGGATGCAAAGCACACCAGTCATCCAAAAACCTTTTTGGATTCAAGCTAAAATTTTAAAAATTTTTAGAATGTGGTCTACAAACAACTATAAATTTTATTGAATCGATTATCTTTCTAAATATGTGTAGTACAGCTATTTTATATTTAAAATAGCTGTACTACACATATTGTTTAAACTGCTTACAATTCTGTGCGTTTGTACACGAGTACATAAAAGCTTTTCTCTATGTTTTTTAAAAAAGCAAAAACAGTTTTAATGCTTTGATGTCTAGCCAAAGCACACAGGTAATAAAAATAAAAATCTGCTTGTTATTTAAACCAAATTACAATGTTTATTGATAATAAAAAAACAAATTGTAGACAAATTTTTTAATCAGAATTTTGTGAGTTAGAATCTGCAGGAATGAAGGCCGCTGAATCGTTTGACTCATTGTTTAAAATATATTTTGCTAAAAAAAGAGCTCGAATCGCTTGCTTAGATACTTTTTTTTTCCAAATATGTTTTCGTAAATTTTTTTTAGATTTTGAAGTACGTTTTTGTTAACCTAAGACTTTATTAAAGTTGTTTTCACCGACAGGAAAGCTTAAATACTTAAAACTATTCCATGTTTTATTAAATATCATGAACGATTACGCAAATTATTAACGAGATTTTGTTTTAAGAAAAACCTCACGTTAATTGTTTTGTCAAGTCCAATTGAATATTTTTTTACAGATATTAACTTTTTATTAGTTCTCGGCTTCTAAACCTTAGATGATTTTTTCAAATCTTAAGGCTTTTCTCACTATAAATAAAAACTCATTTATTTTGAAACCAATTATTGATTTGATTCCAAAAACTTTTTCGAAGAATTGGTCTGCTTTGTATAAAAAACAGGGTTTTTGATGATCTAATGAATTTAAAACCTCACTTACATTCGTAAATGAGCGCAGCAGCGCTTCCTTAGTTTTGAATAACTTATGCGCTTTGTATAAAAAACTCTGTTTTTTATACAAAGCGCATAAGTCATCCAAAAACCTTTTTGAATTCATCCAATTTTATTAAAAAAAAATTTTATCTTTACTCTATTTAAGAGTTTACTTCTTTTTTAATAAAAATTACAAATTGTAAAAAAGCTTCGGGATCACAAATCGATAATTGAGCTAATATTTTACGATTTAATTGAATGGTTGAATTTTTTAAATAATAAATAAATTCACTATAATTCATTCCATAACGTCTAATAGCTCCATTCACACGTGCAATCCAAACACGTCTGAAATCGCGTTTTTTTTTGCGACGATTATTATAAGAATAACGTAAAGCTTTCATGTTTTGCTGATTTGCTGTGCGAAATAGCACCGAAGCAGCTCCACGGAAACCTTTAGTCATGTTTAAAACTTTTTGGTGTCTTTTACGAGAAATATTACCACGTTTAACTCGAGTCATTTTTTTAATATTTAAATATTGGTAAAATTTTGGCTATAAAAAAGAATGTTTTACATTCTTTTTATTAAAAAAAATTGCAAATTTTTAGAGTTGCAAGCAAAAAAATAAAAACACAAAATATTTTAGCTAATTACTAAATAATTTTTTAGTTAAAAACACCATCAATATAAAAAAATTAATGCGAAAAATTTCAATGTTATTTATTTTATTTTTTTTTGCCAAAAAATGGATGTAGTTCTGCATCAGGATTTCTAAAATCATTTTAAGTGATCTCTATTTTATCATAATTTTAAAACTTTTTCGGTTTTAAAAAGTATTTATTTAAAATAAAGTAAAAATTGTGTTTTCATTTTTTTAATTGAAAAAATGGATCTTATACTATATTTGAAAAACTTAACCTCACCCAAACCTAAACTCGTTACGCGAGTGAATTATATTGAATTTTTTTACACATTTGCGTGTACAGATCAACTAAGTATATTTTTATAAACATTTTTATCATTATTGATTAATGGTAAATCAAATGTTTTTAAATGACTTCTTCAATTAAAAATTATAAGTACGTCAATATTTAAGATTTAATAATAAATTTAAAAATAATTTTTAAATCCTAGGTTGAAATTTTTGGTTATAAACGTTAAAATAAAATAATAAAATTCTCAAAGAGATAAATTTCTTGAATCCAAAAAACTTTTTGGATTCAAAACTTTGTTTTGAACTCCTTATGCGCTTTTTTTGTCTAACACTTCAAACAGCAAACATAAGTTTTTATTTTATTTTTTCCCACGGACAGTTTTCTGTACTCTCGTCAAGATGTTGAATGAACTTTTTTAATGGTTCCACAAACTGAAACTAAAGCAGGTGCTGGGTTTAAAGCTGGTGTTAAAGATTACCGTTTAACTTACTATACTCCTGATTACGTAGTTAAAGATACAGATATTTTAGCAGCTTTCCGTATGACTCCTCAACCAGGAGTTCCTCCAGAAGAATGTGGTGCAGCCGTAGCTGCTGAATCTTCAACAGGTACTTGGACAACTGTTTGGACAGACGGTTTAACAAGTTTAGACCGTTACAAAGGTCGTTGTTACGATCTTGAGCCGGTTCCTGGAGAAGAAAACCAGTATATTGCATACGTAGCATACCCAATCGACTTATTTGAAGAAGGTTCAGTTACAAACTTATTTACTTCAATTGTAGGTAACGTATTCGGTTTCAAAGCTTTACGAGCACTTCGTTTAGAAGATCTTCGTATTCCTGTAGCTTATGTAAAAACTTTCCAAGGGCCTCCACACGGTATTCAAGTAGAACGTGACAAACTAAACAAATATGGTCGTGGTCTTTTAGGATGTACAATTAAACCAAAATTAGGTTTATCTGCTAAAAACTACGGTCGTGCATGTTATGAATGTTTACGTGGTGGTTTAGACTTTACAAAAGACGACGAAAACGTAAACTCACAACCTTTCATGCGTTGGAGAGACCGTTTCCTTTTCGTAGCTGAAGCTATTTACAAATCACAATCAGAAACTGGTGAAATCAAAGGTCACTACTTAAATGCTACTGCAGGAAACTGTGATGAAATGATCAAACGTGCTCAATGTGCTAAAGAATTGGGTGTACCTATTGTTATGCATGACTACTTAACTGGTGGTTTCACAGCTAACACTTCTCTAGCAAGCTACTGTCGTGATAACGGTTTATTATTACACATTCACCGTGCAATGCACGCTGTAATTGACCGTCAAAGAAACCACGGTATGCACTTCCGTGTATTAGCTAAAGCTTTACGTCTATCTGGTGGTGACCACTTACACTCTGGTACTGTAGTAGGTAAATTAGAAGGTGAACGTGAAGTAACTTTAGGTTTCGTTGACTTAATGCGTGATGATTACATCGAAAAAGACCGTAGCCGTGGTGTTTACTTTACTCAAGACTGGTGTTCTATGGGTGGTGTTATCCCTGTAGCTTCTGGTGGTATTCACGTATGGCACATGCCAGCATTAGTTGAAATTTTTGGTGATGACGCTTGTTTACAATTTGGTGGTGGTACACTTGGTCACCCTTGGGGTAACGCACCAGGTGCAGTTGCAAACCGTGTAGCTTTAGAAGCTTGTACTCAAGCTCGTAACGAAGGACGTGACCTTGCTCGCGAAGGTGGTGATGTAATCCGTTCAGCTTGTAAATGGAGTCCTGAATTAGCGGCTGCATGTGAAGTTTGGAAAGAAATTAAGTTTGAATTTGAGACAATTGATAAACTATAATTTCAATTTTTAATTTTTTTATTTGAAACTTTAAGTGTGCTTTGAACAAAAACAAAGTTTTTGATGCAAAACACACCAGCAATCCAAAAAACTTTTTGGATTCAAAAAGTCTCAAGTGATTAAAAACTTTATTTCGCTTCTATAGAAGCGAAGTAAAGTTTTTATTTTTATGAGTTACTTTTGAATTAAAAACTTTGGAAGTTTTGCTTCGCTTATTCATGAATATGGGCAAAGTTTTTGAATTCCTTATGAATCTCAGTGTGCATTTTGTGCTCGTATATCAATATTGGTAAAGCAAACCTTTCAAAAATTTTGTTTTTTATTATTTATGAATTACTTATGTGCTTTCTATAAAAAACAGGGTTTTTTATGACCTAATGAATTCAAAACAAAGTTTGGAATTACTTATCCGTTTTGCGCATATCGTGCTTTGCACATTTGGCGCATACGCATACGGTGCTATGAACAAAATTATTTCTTTATTTTCTTGTTTGATTTTCTAAAATTTTTAAAAAGTAAAAAAAACGAAAGTCTAATTAAAAGCCACGCTGACATTTATTAATAATAATCAATTATTGTAGTTTTTTCATTTTTTTGATACAATAATAAGAAAAGACTTTTTACCTTGCTTCTTATTTAACTTACTAAAGTTCACTCTAAACATTAGTTGCTTTTTAAAGAAGTTAGTAAAAATATTCAACTGGGTCGATGCCCGAGTGGTTAAAGGGGGCGGATTGTAAATCCGCTGGTTATCCTACGTTGGTTCGAATCCGACTCGACTCAAATATTTCTAAATGATATTACTTTAATATCAAAAATACATGGATAAAATTTTTTTCCCTTTTTTATTTTTACTTTAATAATTTGGGTTCTATTTCCAGAATTCCAAAATTTTAAAATTAGTTTTTCAGAAACTATTGTTTTTTTCATCGGTGCGCCATGATACCTAGTTTTATGAATTTTTTTCTATAATTTTCAAAAAGTTTTTTTTATTTATTTATATGAAACTCTATTAAAAAAAAAATAGAATGTCGACTTTATTCTGTTTTTTATACAAAACGCATAAGTCATTTTAAACTTCATTGACATTTTAGATCCACATTGGTGGATAGGTAAAGCAAAACTTCCGTAAATGAATGAAGCAAAACAAACTTCCAAAACTTTTAAATTGCTTCTGCGCTTTGCGCATACGGTGCTTTGTACAGACGGCAAATCGGATCCTCTCCACATTGGGCACACTTGGAAAAATCACTTCTATTTTTGGTAATAGAAAATAATAAAAAAACTGATATACTATTTATAAATTGTTTTTAAGTTAGAAATTCAACATTGTTATTTTCAAAATTTCCTTAAAAGGTCCGCAATAGAACGGATGATACGTTTTTTATTATAATAAAACAATCTTTAATTAAATTTCAGAAATCTATAGATGCTTTTTTTTGTCGCGCAGATGATTTAATTTATACATAAACAAATCATTTTATTAAAATTTTAAAGTGGTTATTTATACAATGTTAATTTATTAATGTTTAACAGTAAAACTGTGTTTAAATTTTACGCAATAAAAAAATAGCTTCACTAGAGTCTTATGAATTCAAAAAGCAAAGCAAAACTTTTAAAAGTTTTGATTTCCTATGAATTCAAAACTTTATTCACATTCCATATCCACGTTGGTGGATAAGTGAATTTGAAACCAAAGGTTCTAACCAAAAGGCAAAGCTTCCTTAAATGAGCGAAGCAAAACTTACAAAGTTTTGGATTATATATACGCTTTGGATAAAAAACAGAGTTTTGGATAATTTAATGAACTCCAAGTGTGCCAAATGTGCAAAGCACCATATGCGCAAAGCGCATAAGTAATTCAAAACAAAGTTTTGAATTCATTAGGTTTTAAAAAACTCTGTTTTTTATACAAAGCACACCAGCAATCCAAAAAACTTTTTGGATTCACAACAAAGTTTTGAGTGACTTATGCGCTTTGCACATTTGGTGCACACGGTACTTTGCATATTTGGCACACTTGAAATTATAAGACAAGATCTGAAAAATATTATTTATTATTTAAAACAAATGATATGGCAAGACAAACAAGAAAAACCTCTCCTACTAAATTAAAAAAAAGAATTTATAGAGGTGTAGTACACATTCAAGCAGGACACCACAATACTATTATTACTATTACAAATATTCGCGGGGACGTTCTTTGCTGGAGTTCAGCAGGTGCGTGTGGATTTAGAGGTAAACGTAAATCTACAACTTTCGCAGCGAAAAAAGCAGCAGAAATTGCTGCTAAAAAATCTCGTGATTTTTCTATGAAAGAAGCTAAAATTTTAGTAACAGGTCCAGGCCAAGGACGAGAAACAGCAATTCGAGAAATTTTTAAAGCGGGTATTCAAGTAAATGTAATTCGTGAAAAAACAGGTATCCCCCATAATGGTTGTCGCCCTCCGAAAAAACGACGCGTTTAATTTTTTCATTTTTAGGCATTTGTAACTTCTTCCTCTTTTCAATTTTTTTAGCTTTCGAAAAGTTATAAAAACAGAGGAATCCCTGTATTTTTTAGCTTTCATTCAAACGCTGTTTTTGCTGGTTTAATCGTTACTCTCGTATAAGATAATCTTTTAAAAGATTATCTTATACGAGAGTAACGATTAAAAGTTAGAAGATTTTATTTTTTCTAAAAGTCGATTCTTTTTGTCAATTGAATCCTAAAAAATACGACGAAGTTTAATTTGTAAAAAATTGGATTTTAAACTTTTCAAGCTTTTGAGCGTTTAAATCAAAAAACAAAAAATTTTAGAATTGAAGCCAACGACAAAAATTTTGAAAATCAATTTTAATTTTTTAAAAAGCATTCAGAAATTCTGAATTTAACATTAATAAATCAATTCTTTTTAAAATTAAAAAGTTGCAAAACAATTCGCTTTTTGATATAATAAAAATCAAACTATATAAAAGAATTAGTTTAATATTTTTTTAAAACAAATATTTAATATTTTGCCATAAAAAAATCTAAAGATAAAAAATAAATTTTTTTTATTTTTTAAGAAAAATTGAGAATGTTTTAAACTAAAAATTTATGGGATTGTAGTTCAATTGGTTAGAGCACCGCCCTGTCACGGCGGAAGTTGCGGGTTCGAGTCCCGTCAGTCCCGAAAAAATCTTTACATTATCAAAAAATATTAATTTTTAGTTCCAAGTGTGCCATATGCGCAAAGCGCATCAGCAATCCAAAAAGCTTTTTGGATTCATTATTTAAATAAACAAAGAAAATAAGTTAAAATTTAAAAAAGTTTGCATTTTCGTGTGAAGTAACTTATAATAGCTTTTGTCTATTTGTTTATTTGGTTCAAAAATTTTTTTTGAAATTTATATAATTAATACAAATTTATAATGCCTCGTCGTCCTATTAAAAAGAAAAGAACTTTATTACCCGATCCTGTCTATAACAGTGTGTCTGTGCATATGCTTGTAAATAGAGTAATGGAAAGTGGAAAAAAATCCCTCGCTTATAGAATTGTTTACAACACGTTGAAAGAAATCGGAGACGTAACTCAAAAAAATCCCGTTGAAGTTTTTGAAATAGCATTAGAAAATGTTATGCCAAAAGTCGAGGTTAAACCAAGACGTAGAGCAGGTTCTGTTCAAATGGTACCTCGAGTATTACGTTCACCAGAAAGAGGTCAAGCTAACGCTTTACGTTGGATGCTTGAAGCTTGCGAAAAAAAATCAAATAAAAGTATGAGTACTAAATTACAAACTGAAATTTTAGATGCTTATGAAAAAAAAGGGAATGCTTTAAAGAAAAAAGAAGAGTTACATAAACTTGCTGCCAATAATGCTATGTATGCAAAGCGTCCTCAAGTTATTTTAACTGCTGTCGGACAAACGAGTACTTAATTTATTTAAAAATAAAAATAGAAAACAAGTTTTAAAAACGTTTTGTCGAAAAAGTTTTTTAGTATTTTAAGTTGAATCCAAAAAAGATTTTTTGGATTGCTGATGTGCTTTGTCTAAAAAACAGAGTTTTTTAAAACCTAATGAATTCAAAACTTTGTTTTGAATTACTTATGCGCTTTGTATAAAAAACAGTGTTTTTATGACCTAATGTGCTTTGCACATTTGGCGCATATGGTGCTTTGCACATTTAACACACTTGGAACAGAAAAAAATTTTGGAATTCAAAACAATAATATACGTACAGTTCTGAACATTTTCAAAAAGTAATAAAATCTATATATTGAAAAAATGAGTTTACAAATTTCTATTTTAACTCCAGAACGACCTTTCTGGAATGGGCAAGCAGAAGAAATTATTTTACCAACAGAAACAGGAGAAATGGGAGTTCTTAAAAATCATGCTCCTATTATTACCGGTTTAGACGTTGGCGCGATGCTTATTCGTACTAAAGATGAGTGGAATTCTTTTGCAGTAATGGGAGGTTTCGCTGTGGTTAAAAAAAACCAAGTGACTATTTTAGCAAACGAGGCGGAATCTGCCGAAAGTATTAATGCTGAAGAAGCAAGCAATGCTTTTGAAATGGCAAAAAATAATTTAGAAAAAGCCGAAGGTGTTAAACAAAAAGTTGAAGCAAATTTTGCGTTCAAACGAGCAAAAGCTCGCTTCCAAGTTGTAAAAGTTGTTAATAAATTTTCTTAAATTGGGTTTAAATTGAGATCAATTTAAACAAAGGGGCAACTTAAAGTTCTAAAAGAATAGTTAAGATTTATAAAGTATCTGCTTTGTTTGTACACCTTATGCGCTTTGTATAAAAAACAGAGTTTTTTATAACCTCATGTGCTTTGCACATTTGGCGCATACGGTGTGCTTTGCGAAAAAATAAAAACAATTGGAAACTTTGTTTCGTTTGTACACGAAAGAAAGCTTTTGCTTTGCTAATGCAAGCCCCAATCCCAAGAATACGCATTTGAGGTACCGTGCGTGTAAAGCGTATAAATACTCAAAAACTTTGTTTTTGATTCAAATTGCAGGTGCACTTTTCGTAAGCTTTTGTCTCGCTAGAAAAGCTTTCATCTCTCATAAAAGAGGGATGGTGATTCATTATCCGCCATTATACTTTTCTTTTCTTGTGTAGTAAGGAATATTATGTCTTTTTTTTGCACTGATATTTGCTTGTAATTTTATTAAAAAATTGTAATTTTTTGAAAATTTTGAATAAAAACCCTAGTTCGTCCATTGCCCACTCGATGTGCATTGACATTTTTTTAGTTTATTGAATCCAAAAAAGTTTTTGGATGATTAGTGTGCAAAGTCCACTTGGGATTTAGAGTAAATACGCTTAGCTTTAAACCAATAATTCTTGGAATAATGGCTAAGCAGGAAAAATTTTTTATATTATTTCAAAAAAGTTAAAATAATATAAATAAAATAGTTGAATTATAATCTCTTTCTGTGATAGAATAGAACTATATTGGAAAGGTGGCAGAGTGGTCGAATGCTCTGGTTTTGAAAACCAGCGTGGCTTTACCGTCACCGGGGGTTCGAATCCCTCCCTTTCCGAACATACTGAACATCTAAAAATATTTAAAAGTTGCCCATGTGCTCATTGAATTAGTGTTAAAACACGTTTTTCATTCGTCGAAAGAATTGAAGCTAAAAACCTCATTTATATTCTTTATGCATTTTGTCTAAAAAACAGAATTTGTTATGACCTAATGAATTCCAAGTGTGCCAAATGTGCAAAGCACCATATGCGCCAAATGTGCAAAGCACATTAGGTCATAAAAACACTGTTTTTTATACAAAGCGCATAAGTAATTCAAAACAAAGTTTTGAATTCATTAGGTTTTAAAAAACTCTGTTTTTTAGACAAAGCACACCAACAATCCAACAGGCTTTTTGGATTCTAAATTAAATTTGGAATGACTTATGCGCTTACGGTGTTCTTCACATACGGTACTTAACAGATTTAGCAAATTTGAAATTTTTGTACAAAAAATGTCATCAATTAGAAAAAGAAAGATTCTAATGATATAATTATTAAATAGTTTGAATTATGGATACACAAAAAATAAAAAACCAAAGACAATGAAATTAGCTTATTGGATGTACGCAGGACCAGCTCATTTAGGAACTCTAAGAGTGGCTAGTTCGTTTAAAAATGTGCATGCTATTATGCATGCACCACTAGGTGATGATTATTTTAATGTTATGCGTTCAATGTTAGAACGCGAAAGAGATTTTACTCCCGTAACCGCAAGTATTGTAGATCGCCATGTACTAGCTAGAGGTTCTCAGGAAAAAGTAGTTGAAAATATTACCAGAAAAGATAAAGAAGAACGTCCTGATTTAATAGTATTAACTCCAACTTGTACTTCTAGTATTTTACAAGAAGATCTCCAAAATTTTGTGAACCGAGCTTCTCTAGAATCGGAAGCAGATGTTCTTCTTGCAGACGTTAATCACTATAGAGTTAACGAACTACAAGCAGCAGATAGAACTTTAGAACAAATTTGTCGTTTTTATATTGAAAAAGCAAAAAAACAAGAAAATTTAGTAACTACTAAAACAAAGAAACCTTCTGCCAATATTATTGGCATATTTACTTTAGGATTCCATAATCAACATGATTGTCGAGAATTAAAACGTCTGTTAAATGATTTAGGAATTGAAATCAATGAAATAATCCCAGAAGGTGGATCCGTTTTAAATTTAAAAAATCTTCCAAAAGCTTGGTTTAATTTAGTTCCTTATCGTGAAATTGGTTTAATGACAGCCGTTTATTTAGAAAAAGAATTCCAAATGCCGTACGTAGCTACTACTCCAATGGGTATTGTTGATACTGCTGCTTGTATACGAGAAATTTCTCAAATTCTTAAATCATTCCATGGTTTTAACAATCAGGAAGATTTTTCTCAAATGAATTTGAACACTTCTCCATCTAAAAGTTTAGAAACATCTGCGACTAGTATTCGTACACAAGATAAAGAAGAAACTAATTATATTAGTCATTTTCAAAAATCAACTCCTATTTTTGATTTTGAAAATTATATTGACCAACAAACACGTTTTGTTTCGCAAGCTGCTTGGTTTTCAAGATCCATTGATTGTCAAAATTTAACAGGAAAAAGAACAGTAGTTTTTGGTGACGCGACGCATGCTGCATCAATGACAAAAATTTTAGCCCGTGAAATGGGAATACGAGTAGCTTGTGCAGGAACGTATTGTAAACATGACGCAGATTGGTTTAGAGAACAAGTTCTTGGTTTTTGTGATCAAGTACTTATTACAGATGACCATACTCAAGTTGGCGATATGATTGCCCGACTTGAACCGGCAGCGATTTTTGGAACACAAATGGAACGACATGTTGGTAAACGTCTTGATATTCCATGTGGAGTTATATCTGCACCAGTACATATTCAAAACTTTCCTTTAGGTTATCGTCCTTTTTTAGGATATGAAGGAACCAACCAAATAGCTGATTTAGTCTATAATTCTTTTACACTAGGAATGGAAGATCATTTATTAGAAATTTTCGGAGGTCATGACACTAAAGAAGTAATTACAAAATCGTTGTCTACTGAAACTGATTTACAATGGGCACCTGAAGGTTTGGCAGAATTAAACAAAATTCCAGGTTTTGTACGTGGTAAAGTCAAACGAAATACTGAAAAATTTGCACGACAAAAAAATATTCATAGAATTACTCTTGAAGTTATGTTTGCAGCTAAAGAAGCAGCGGGAGCTTAAAATAGCACGGTTTTCGTACTTATAAACTTTTGAATTCAAAAACTTTTTTTTGAATTCAAAAGGAAAAGAATCGAATACTCCGGTTTTGGATTCTTTGATTACTTATAAATTCCAAGTGTGCAAAGTACACCAGCAATCCAAAAAGCTTTTTGGATTTAAATCTTTGAAAACTTTGTCCTTTGGTTGGAACTATTGGTTCCAAGTGTCCATTCGGACACTGGCAAAGCAGAGCTTTCCAACTTCGCTCATTTACGACTGTAAATGAGCTTTGGAATCACTTATGCGCTTTGTATAAAAAACAGTGTTTTTATGACCTAATGTGCTTTGCACATTTGGCGCATATGGTGCTTTGCATATTTGGCGCATACGATGCTTTGCACATACGGCACATTTTAGAATTCTCATGGTTAAATGCGAAAAATTATACATTGATTTTAATTGTCGGTTAATCTAGAATCTTTAATTTGAAGTTTTAAATTTGATTGGTCTTCGTTCCCAACCAAGTGTTTACTTGGTGGTTAAACCAGCGTTCCATAAAAAAGTTGAAAAAAAGAAGTTTAAATAAATTTCAAGTGTGTTAATCACATCAACAATCTAAAAAGCTTTTTAGATTTATACAAAACTAACTTTTTTTTCAACACATACCACTTTTTGATTTTTTTTATTCTAAAATATTAACTCATTGATTGTATCTATGAATTTTGAAATTGTTTTACAACTTACAAGTATCATTTTAGTAGCTGCTGCTGGACCATTAGTAGTTGTTTTACTTGCTGCTCGTGGTGGTAATCTTTAATTTTTTTATCCAATAAAAAACCAGTATTACTCTTCTACAAAAGTTCTGGTGTCTGCTTTATAATATGTTACTTTATACTAATTTTTGATTTTATTTTGGTTTGCAATCTTAAGATGAAAAGATGTAGTTCTTTAAATTAATAGTTTTTTTGCTAAACACAGTTTTCTTGTCTTTAGTTCATTTTTTGAATGCTAAATTATGTATTAATTTCTCGTACACAAACGTGTACGAGAAATAAACATGAAGTTACGGTTTTCAACAAAAAAAATACTTTTATTTAGTTGCTTGAAAATAAAAATCATAAAAAAAAATTTCAAAACAAAAATTTTGCTCTTTTCTTTTTTGTGTATGCAAAGTACACACGTCAAATAAATTTGCAACTCTCATTTACCACCGTCGAAAAGCGAAACTGGAAAAGTTTGGCTTTATCTGTGCGAGCCCCAATATCAAGAATGGGCGCTTGGTAGGCGAGGCATATAGAGAATCCAAAACAAAATTGTGGATTCGAAGTGTTCCAGCACCGTATGCGCCAAATGCGCAAAGCACCATATGCGCCAAATGTGCAAAGCACATTAGGTCATAAAAACACTGTTTTTTATACAAAGCGCATAAGTAATTCAAAACTTTGTTTTGAATTCATTAGGTGAGCAAAAACTTTGTTTTTTATACAAAACGCATAAGTAATTCCAAATTAAATTTTGCTTTACCAGTGCCACAAAAGACACTTGAATTCAAGTCATAAAAAACAGAATTTTTGATTCAATAATAATAGATTTAAATTTCAATATTTCAAATATTCAAACTCTTTTTCAAAATAATTTGAAAAAATAAAAAAAATCGATTAAAATATATTTATACGTGTAAACGAATCGATTTTTTATCGAATAAAAAATTTGGTGGGTTCAATATATGCTAATCTATTAATTATTTTTTTTTTGTTAATATTTAAGTGACAATCTAATATTCAATAAGATCAATTAGTTTATCTTTTTAAATTTTTTTAGAAAATAATAAAGAAATAAATAGTATCTTTATTCCTAGTTACTAAGATAAATTTATGCCATTTTTTTTAATTTAGTAGGGTTACTAACTCAATGGTAGAGTACTCGGCTTTTAACCGATAAGTTCTAGGTTCAAGTCCTAGGTAACTCAACAAGTCAATTCAATTACAAACATAATTAGTATTAAAAAAAAATGAATTTGAATTGTAGCCTGGGTGATCTTATCGTTCGTAACGTAATTTTTCCACAAAAACGTTTCTATTTATATATAAACTTAAAATTTTTGTTATTTTGTTTTACTTTATATACTATACCTTTATTTATGAACGAAAAAAGCATTTTTTTAGTTGTATCTGTGCACACACAGTGTGTAAAATAAACCGTATGCACAAAACACCGTATGTATAGAGCTCATAGGTCATAAAAAGCCTCATCCACAGAAGCTTTGCCCTTTGTTGGAAGTATTGTTTCAAATGCCCATTCGGGCACTTGGTAGATATGAAATATGGACAAGGTTTTTTTGGATTCCACTTAAAATTCTAAAAAATTTTTAAAATCTGAACAAAGCTTTTATTTCAATAAATGAAAAATTATACTTTCGTATTAATGCAATAAATGCTATTATTAACGATATAAACACAAATTAAACAGTTGATTTATTTATAAATTTTTAAACTATAAAAATATTACTTGGTTTTGCTTAAATTCAAGTACGAATTTGCACACTAGGAAAGCAAAGTTTTCCAAAACTTTGTTTTATATAACTTATGGATCCAAAACCTCATCTACAGTCGTAAATGAGCGAAGCAAAGTTTTCAAAATTATGGATTCCCTTTGAATCCAAAACCAAGTTTTAGATTACTTATGTGCTCGGCACATACGGTATTTTGAATACCAAGTGCTTTTTAAAGAACGAGTAACGCAAAGCTATCATGTCACCTACAATGTGTTTTGCACATATAAAAAAACAGATTTTTTGAATCCAAAAAATGTTTTGGATTGCTGATGTGCTTTGTATAAAAAACAGAGTTTTTTAAAACCTAATGAATTCAAAACAAAGTTTTGAATTACTTATGCGCTTTGCGCATATGGTGCTTTGCATATTTGGAATAAGTTTTAATTTTTTTTGAAACTTTTTTGTAAGCCAATACGCAGAAAGGTTACGATGGCCCAGTCTATATTTTATTTCATTTCGCTAACAATCAAATAAAAACACGAACGTAAGCCGTGTGCGATCAAAGTCGCGTGCACGGATTTTTAGGGAAGCAGAAAAAGTCTACTTTACCTAACTATGTATTTCCATGGAGCTCGTTTCTCAAATTATGAAGCTTGGTTAAGTGATCCGATTCATATTAAACCAAGTGCACAAGTTGTTTGGCCGATTGTAGGTCAAGAAATTTTAAATGGAGATGTTGGTGGAGGCTTCCAAGGGGTTCAAATCACTTCGGGGTTCTTCCAATTATGGAGAGCATCAGGTATCACTTCTGAACTACAGTTATATACTACTGCCATTGGTGGATTAGTAATGGCAGCAGCAATGTTCTTTGCTGGTTGGTTCCACTATCATAAGGCTGCTCCAAAATTAGAATGGTTCCAAAATGTTGAATCAATGTTAAATCACCATTTAGCAGGATTATTAGGTTTAGGATCTTTAAGTTGGGCTGGGCACCAAATTCACGTTTCTTTACCTATTAATAAATTGCTTGATGCTGGTGTAGATCCAAAAGAAATTCCTTTACCACATGATTTCTTATTGAATAGACAAATTATGGCAGATTTATACCCTAGTTTTGCAAAAGGGTTAGCTCCATTCTTTACTCTTCAGTGGAATGAATACAGCGATTTTCTTACTTTTAAAGGTGGTTTAAACCCAGTAACAGGGGGTTTATGGCTGAGTGATACTGCTCACCACCACTTGGCAATTGCTGTATTATTTTTAATAGCAGGGCATATGTACCGTACAAATTGGGGTATTGGACATAGCATGAAAGAAATTTTAGAAGCTCATCGTGGTCCATTTACTGGAGAAGGTCATGTTGGACTTTATGAAATTTTAACAACTTCTTGGCATGCTCAATTAGCTATTAATTTAGCTTTATTTGGTTCACTATCTATCATCGTGGCTCACCACATGTATTCTATGCCTCCTTACCCATATCTGGCCACAGATTATGCAACTCAACTTTCTATCTTTACACACCACATGTGGATCGGAGGTTTTTGTATTGTAGGGGCGGGTGCTCACGCTGCCATTTTTATGGTTCGTGATTACGATCCTACAAATAATTATAACAACCTATTAGATCGAGTAATTCGACACAGAGATGCTATTATTTCTCATTTAAATTGGGTGTGTATTTTCTTAGGTTTCCATAGTTTTGGTTTATATATTCACAACGATACTATGAGTGCTTTAGGGCGTCCGCAAGATATGTTCTCGGACACTGCTATTCAACTTCAACCTGTATTTGCACAATGGATTCAACATACTCATTTCGCAGCTCCTCAGTTTACAGCTCCAAATGCTTTAGCTGCAACAAGTGCAACATGGGGTGGAGATATTGTAGCAGTAGGTGGTAAAGTAGCTATGATGCCAATTTCTTTAGGAACATCTGATTTTATGGTACACCATATCCATGCATTTACTATTCACGTAACAGTTTTAATTTTATTAAAAGGGGTTCTATTTGCACGTAGTTCTCGTTTAATTCCAGATAAAGCAAACCTTGGATTCCGATTCCCTTGTGATGGTCCAGGTCGTGGAGGAACTTGTCAAGTTTCAGCTTGGGACCACGTATTCTTAGGTTTATTCTGGATGTATAACGCACTTTCTATTGTAATTTTCCATGCATCTTGGAAATTACAATCAGATGTTTGGGGAACTGTTAATGCGAACGGAGTTTCTCATATTACTGGTGGTAACTTTGCGCAAAGTGCTAATACTATTAATGGATGGCTTCGTGATTTCTTATGGGCACAATCGTCTCAAGTTATTCAATCTTATGGTTCTGCACTTTCTGCATACGGTTTAATCTTTTTAGGTGCGCACTTTGTGTGGGCTTTCTCATTAATGTTTTTATTCAGTGGTCGTGGTTACTGGCAAGAACTTATTGAATCTATCGTTTGGGCTCACTCAAAATTAAAAGTAGCTCCTTCAATTCAACCGCGCGCATTAAGTATTACTCAAGGTCGTGCCGTTGGTGTTGCACATTATCTTTTAGGAGGTATTGCTACAACATGGAGTTTCTTCTTAGCTCGTATTATAGCGGTTGGTTAGTTTTTGAATAAAATAGTTAAATCAAAAACAGCGTTTTTGATTTCCTTTGATTTCCAAGTGTGCAAAGCACACCAGTAATCCAAAAAACTTTTTGGATTCAAAACCTCATTCATATTCCCTATTTACGTTCCATATCCGCATTCGTGGATTTAAATTTTTTATGCGTTTTATATAAAAAACAAAGTATTTGATGATCTAACATGTTTTGTACATTTGGCGCATACGGTGCTTTGCACACATAGAAAATTCTTTTTTTGTTTGGTTGGCAGCAAAGCTGCCAGCCAAACAAGTTTTTCAGTTGGTTCTCTGCTTACAATAATTCTAATTCATAGCATTTTTTCATGGTCATCTGAATTTATTGGGTTAAGCTGTTAATCCACACAAAAGACTAGTTTTTTTTTTCGGAATTTGTTAAAATAGAAAATAAAATATAAAAAATATAAAAAGATTCTGAATCTAATGAATTTTTATAGTTTTTTATGTTCAAGATGAACCAAATTATAAAAATGGCGGGCGTAGCCAAGTGGTAAGGCAGTGGATTGTGATTCCACCATTCGCGGGTTCGAACCCCGTCGTTCGCCCTTAATTCAAATTTAATTAATTCAAAAAAAAGTAGATTTAAGGCTTAGTGCTTAGTAAAATCAAAAATTCCATTTTCTTTGAATAAAAACCCTCCTCAATTAAGTGCTCATCCAAACACTAGTAAAATAAAATTTTATCTGTATACAAGGAAAACGATGTTTTCATAATTTTATAGGTTTTGTGCAATTTTATACTTACGGAGAAATAGATGTTTTTATATTTATATGCACAAAAAAATTATATTACTGTGGCATTTTTATGCCACTTTTAAAAACTCTCAATCTTCTTTTGATTTTACATAAATAAAAATATGTCACATGTTGTAAAAATTTATGATACGTGTATTGGTTGTACTCAATGTGTTCGTGCTTGTCCTTTAGATGTTTTAGAAATGGTTCCTTGGGATGGTTGTAAAGCTAATCAAATGGCATCAGCACCACGTACAGAAGATTGCGTTGGTTGTAAACGTTGCGAAACTGCATGTCCAACTGATTTTTTAAGCGTGCGTGTTTATTTAGGATCAGAAAGCACGAGAAGCATGGGATTATCTTATTAATTTTTAATTTTTGTTGATTTAGCGTCTGTTGAAACAGACGCTATTTGTGTTTCTTATCGATTTTTAGCAAACCCTTTTTTTCTAATTTTTCTAATTTATTTCAAGTGTGCTTTGCACACCCTATGTGTCAAACACCATATACGCCAAATCTGCAAAACACATTAAGCCATAAAAAACACTGTTTTTTATACAAAGCGCATAGGAATTCAAAACCTCATCGATTAAATGCTCATTCTTGGTATTGGAGTTCGCATCAGTCAAACAGTGTTTTACCAGTGTTGGTAGGGGAACTCCAAATGGGCACTTGGTGTATATGGAAGGTGAATGAGGTTTTTGATTCCAATCATAGAAAAATTTTTTTCGATTTTAAATAATGTAGTAAATAATCGATGAATGGGTGTTGTTCATAAAGATGCTTATCTTTAATAATAAACAAATACATTCGACATAGTTTCTGTATTTAATTTTTCATTATCATGTAATTGGAATGCAAACCAAAACGTACAAAATTGGTTTTATTGCACTTGCATAAATGAAAACTACACGAAAAGCTTCTCAATTCCTTTTCTGCACAAAATTATAAAATTTTTAACTAAAATTCAACAAAATCTTCTTGTTTTTAATAGGTTTGAATGAATCCAAAAAGTTTTTATTCAACCAAAATTGAAATGTGTAAAAAGTGATTCTTTATTTTTTAATTCAAAACAAATTTTTTATGTTAACAATTACTAGTTATATTGCTTTACTTATTGGTGCTTTAGGTTTTACTTTAGGAATTTATTTAGGCCTTTTAAAAGTGGTTAAATTAATTTAATTTTTTTTAAAAGGATCAAACTTTTTCGTATACTTGAGTCTGCAAAAAAAAAGGATTTAAAGTATACGAAAAAGTTTGATCCTTTTAACTAGTTTTTGAATCCAAAAAGTTTTTTGGATTGCTGGTGTGCTTTGTATAAAAAACAGAGTTTTTTAAAACCTAATGAATTCAAAACTTTGTTTTGAATTACTTATGCGCTTTGTATAAAAAACAGTGTTTTTATGACCTAATGTGCTTTGCACATTTGGCGCATATGGTGCTTTGCACATTTGGCACACTTGGAATGAATATTAAAAAAAAACGTAAGAGTTTTTTATTCATTAAAATTAAAGTTTTTCCTTATTGGTAAAAGAAATCTTGCTTTTTTTTTTTTTTATAGATATAATTTATTAGTTATATATCCTTAATAGCTCAGCGGTAGAGCGGTCGGCTGTTAACCGATAGGTCGTAGGTTCAAATCCTACTTGAGGAGAAAGTCTATTTTTTGTTAAATCTAGATATTTTTCAAGTTTTAGAGTGCTAAAAAAATGAATCCAAAAAGCTTTTTGGATTGTTAGTGTGCTTTGCACACTTGGAAATATTCCGTGTTTTCCGATTTGCCGAAAAAAGTTCAAAGAATTTGAATAAAATAAATAACTCTGTTTTATGTTCAAAACACTTAATATTTTTTATTTTTTAATAAAAACTGACCACAGGTTACTTAATATAACGCTTAATTCTATTTCTATTGCAGGGACAGGATTTGAACCTGCGGCCTTGGGGTTATGAGCCCCACGAGCTACCAGACTGCTCTACCCTGCGAGGTTTTTTAAACTTATTCCAAGTGTGCCACATGTGCAAAGTACATTAGATCATCCAAAACTCTGTTTTTTAAACAAAGCACACCAGCAATCCAAAAAGCTTTTTGGATTCAAATTTTCTATATTAAGCAAAACTGTTATAAGAATAATAATAAATTGGGTAAATTGCCTTATAGACTTTGCATCTCTAAGTCATGAAAAAAATTTTCGAAACTAAAATTTTGTAGTGTTCGAATTTTAGTTTTTAAAACCCTAACCAAAAAGTCTACTATTGAATTCAATTTTCATCTACATCCGTAGATAAGCGAAACAAAATTTCTATTTGTTTTTCAATGATTGAAATCATTGAAAATTTTTTGGATTCAATTAAAAAATTAGTTTATTTTTTATAATACTTCTTATCAATATTTTTGTCAAGTTATTTTTTTTCAACACAACAAAAGATAAAAGTAAATTCTATTCCAAGTGTGTTAAATATGTAAAGCATCGTATGCGCATATGGTGCTTTGCACATTTGGCGCATTTGGAATTCATTAAGTCATTCCAAACTTTTACAGATAAGCCAAGCAAAGTTTACCTTTTTGGATTCATCATGTAAAGATTGCTTTTAAAAACCTGAATGGTCACTTGGATTTAAATCATAAAAAATAAAAATTTTAGTGTTAGAAAAAATAAATTCTCTGTGATAAAATAAAAATACATATGGTTTTAAATTTTAATAGAATACTTTGATCAACTCAAAAAATTTATTCATTTGGGTAGACTTTTATTCAAAAAACTGAAAAATAATTGACGTATAGATGAACTTTTTGAATTATTGTGGAGATATACGCAATGACTATTGCGATTGGTAATACATATCAAGAAAAACGTACTTGGTTTGATGATACAGATGACTGGCTTCGTCAAGACAGATTTGTTTTTGTAGGTTGGTCAGGTCTTTTATTATTCCCTTGTGCATATTTTGCTTTAGGTGGGTGGTTAACAGGAACAACATTTGTAACTTCATGGTATACTCATGGTTTAGCTTCTTCTTATTTAGAAGGTTGTAACTTTTTAACAGCTGCTGTATCAACACCAGCAAACAGCATGGCACACTCATTATTATTTGTTTGGGGTCCAGAAGCTCAAGGTGATTTTACACGTTGGTGTCAACTAGGTGGTTTATGGGCTTTCGTAGCTCTTCATGGTTCTTTTGGATTAATTGGATTTATGTTACGTCAGTTTGAAATTGCTCGTTCTGTAAATCTTCGTCCTTATAACGCTATTGCGTTTTCAGCACCTATTGCAGTTTTTGTTTCTGTATTCTTAATTTACCCTTTAGGTCAATCTGGTTGGTTCTTTGCACCAAGTTTTGGTGTGGCAGCAATTTTCCGTTTCATCTTATTCTTCCAAGGTTTCCACAACTGGACGCTTAACCCATTCCATATGATGGGTGTAGCCGGTGTTTTAGGAGCTGCATTATTATGCGCTATCCACGGTGCTACTGTAGAAAATACTTTATTTGAAGATGGTGATGGTGCTAACACATTCCGTGCATTTAACCCTACACAGGCCGAAGAAACATATTCAATGGTAACAGCAAACCGTTTCTGGTCTCAAATTTTTGGTGTAGCTTTCTCTAACAAACGTTGGTTACACTTTTTTATGCTTTTTGTTCCAGTAGTTGGTTTATGGTGTAGTGCGATCGGTGTAGTAGGACTTGCATTAAATTTACGAGCTTATGATTTTGTATCACAAGAAATTCGTGCTGCTGAAGATCCTGAATTTGAAACATTCTATACTAAAAACATTTTATTAAACGAAGGTATCCGTGCATGGATGGCTGCTCAAGACCAACCGCATGAAAGACTTGTATTCCCTGAAGAAGTATTACCTCGTGGTAACGCTCTATAATTCGTTTATTTTGTTAGACTTCCTTTTTTCATAATTTGTTTTTTGATATGGCTTGGTTAGCAGCTTTGCTGTTAACCAAACCATATCAAACCTTTTTTTAATAACTTGGAGTTAAAAATATAAATTTTTCAAAAAAGAATGGATTAAAAATGGTTTGATTTAGAATTTGAATTTATTTTTGAATGAATGATCAAACAAGTTTTTATTTAAAAATAGACTCATTGACATTCTAAGTGCGCCATGTACACTAGCAATCCAAATTTTTTTTTGAATTTAAGAATTGAACTATTTTTGAACAATATTGTTAATTTTAAAAATAAAATTTTTATGTTTTTAATTTTATTGAAATTTTAAAAACCTAAATTGCTTCACTGGGATATATAAAATAATCCCATTCCAAGTGTGCCAAATGTGCAAAGCTTCTTATACGCAAAGCGCCTAAGTAATTCAAAATGTTGTTTTGAACTCATTAGGTTATAAAAAACTTTGGAAGCTTTGCTTCGCTCATCTACATTTGTAGATGAGGTTTTTTATACAAAGCACACCAACAATCCAAAAAGCTTTTTGGATTCAAATTATACAACTAAAAATCAAAGAGTACGGGAGTCGTAAGCAATGAAAATTGCACATACGGTTCTAAAGGGGAATTGAATGAATGATTTACCCAACTAAACCGGGACATTTTTCCCGCACATTAGCAAAAGGTCCAAACACAACAACTTGGGTGTGGAATTTACATGCTGATGCTCATGACTTTGATAGTCATACAAGTGATTTAGAAGAAATTTCAAGAAAAGTTTTTAGTGCTCATTTTGGGCAATTAGGAGTTATTTTCATTTGGTTAAGTGGGTGCGACACGACAATACATAAATAAAAATTTTCGTTTTTTGTAACTAAAAATTGAATTAAAGTTTCTGTTTTTTATGACTTTATTAAGAAATAAGCCAGTAGTTTTAAATTCATAATTAGTGCAGTTTTTTAAAATCAATACTAAAAATAATTAGTTAAAAATAACTAATTATTAAGCTTTACGATAGTTTGAATTCTAAAACTTAATATTTTTAAGCAAAAAATGAAAAAACATTATTTAAAGGAGAATTTTAATAAGCTTCTTAACCTAATTTTCAAGCAATGGTCCATTTTAAAAATCCTGAGAATAAACAAATATTAAGTCTGTTTCTACTTACTTACTTAATAAAAGTTTATAAGAATGTCGATATAAAAAAATTATATCATTATTGATAATTTATAATTTCGTTTGTGCAAATAAAGTCATCGAGCAATATTGAAGAAAAAAGTTTGTTCACCAAGTGCTCCTTTTTAGTTTTGGGGCTCGCACTAGTAAAGCAAAACTTTTCTCACACAGATAGAAAAAATAACTTTTTCAACAAAAAAACCATGGTATACTTCATATTGTTGCATTGCTAGGAGTAAAGATTTCTCCTTCGTTATAATCAAAATTTATGTAAAACGTGAAAAAACTTTAGATTTTTAATTTAAAAACTAAAGAAACTGGAAGTTCAAAAACTTTATTATCTATTAAAAACCAATCAAATTTATGGTTATATTTAAAGAATAAAATTTTTAATTTACAAAAATTTAATACAGATAATTTAAGGATCTATCCCTTTCTAAAAAATTTGAACTCGATCGTGTTTATTTTTTTTAAAGTTTTATTTTAAACATATAAAATAAAAATTCCATATGCGCCAAATGTGCAAAGCACATTAGGTCATAAAAACACTGTTTTTTATACAAAGCGCATAAGTAATTCAAAACAAAGTTTTGAATTCATTAGGTCATAAAAAACTTTGGAAGCTTTGCCCTTTGGTTGGAACCATTGGTTTCAACTTCGCTCATCCACATTTGTAGATGAGGTTTTTTATACAAAGCATACAAGTAATTCAAAAATTTTTTTTTGAATTCAAAATAGTTGCATTTCTGAATATCTTGAAATTTTATTATTAGGCTGCTCTAGTAAATAAACTAATAATTGAAAGTTTATTTTTCAAAAAGCTCCCAAGAACTACTTATTTTCATACATTTTTAAAAAATTGGTTTGTTTTTAAATAGTTGAAATAATATTTAAACATGTTAAATATTTTATATACAGAATTAATTCGCTTTTCCTATCAAATAAAAAAGAATGTTTATGGAGTGAAAAACACCCCTTGTCTCGAAACTACCTCGTATATTTAAATGAGTGGTGTGCAAAGCACGCATGGAAAGCTTCGTTTTACCAGTGCCCAATTGGGCACTTCACTTTCCCAGTGTTGGGGTTTTCTTTCCCGCTGAGCGTCTGCATAACTACAAAATGCATTTAGATTTCACTAATGATTTTTGAAATTTTTAATTTATGCCTGCACGAATCTGCATAATATTACGAAATAACAAACAGATGCATTCTTTATTCCTATTTTTAAGAAATCGAATTTTACGGCATCCTACAGTATTTAAAAATAACGAAAATCTTTACGTCGCTCAATTTCGATGAAATATAAAAAAGATTTCTATCTTTAATCATTAAAACTTTAAATTTATTAATGACCAAAGAATAGAAGTGACTTTATTTTATGTTCTTGTTTTTTCTTGTAATTTTTTATTACAAGTATTTTGAAATTATTAAAATTGTTAATATAGATCCATGTCTAATACTGGAACTACTGGACGTATCCCATTATGGCTAGTTGGTACTTTTGTAGGTACAGCAGCAATTGGTTTACTAGCTATTTTCTTCTATGGCTCATATGTTGGTTTAGGGTCTTCTTTATAAATTTTTTTTTTAAATTTCATGTAGGCAAAGTACACATGGAAACGTTGAGTTAGTTTATAAAAAAAAACCATCATTGTAAAGCATTTATTTTAGAATGCTTTCTTCAATGTTAATAAAAATTTTCTTTAAACATTATTATTTGTAACTAATTGCAGATAATACTGCAATTAGTTATAAAATCATGATTTGTTCAAATTTAAAGTCAGCTCTCAACTTTTTTGAAATAAGATCAATGTTATTTCTTGTCAAAAATGCTTTTGCGGCTCTTTAATTGTGTAGGTAGCGTAGTTACCTGAATATATTTTATTAATTAATTATTAGGTTGTTAAAGATCAATAGTTTTGAATTTTTGTATTATCCGAATTATGCTATTGTTTTTGTGGTTATTTATGTTTATTTGTGGTGAATTGGACAACTTTATTATCCATTAGCCAGAAACATTCTTACTTGTACACCAAAACTCTGTTGCACTCGTACATAGAAGTTTTGTTTGACTTATTTCACATAAGCTTTGCTTCACCTATCCCCGTACGTAGATATGGAATGTGGATAAGGAATGTGTGGACGAAAGTTACAGCCACCTAAAATTCCAACAAATTCTTTGAATGAAAGTTTCGTTTTAATAGTGCTCAAAAGCGTACTTGATGTACTGCATTCTAGTTTTCTCGTATGCGCAGAGCGCACAAGTCATCCAAAAAAAATTTTTTTGGATTTAACACCAAAACAGCTAATATAGAGAATCTACAATTTTTCAAAAATTTAAAATGATCAAAAAAATTTTGAGTTAAAAAAAGTTTCAAATAATGATGGAATTTATTATAAATCCAATATCAGAAATTGCTGAAGTTTCTGTAGGTAAACATTACTATTGGCAATTGGGTGATTATCAAGTGCATGGACAAGTTTTAATGACTTCTTGGGTTGTTTTAGGTATTATTTTTACATTAGCGTTTTTAGGAAATAGTTCCTTAAAACAAACACCTGATGGTTTACAAAATTTTACAGAATTAGTAACTGAATTTATTCGTGATTTAGCCAAAACACAAATTGGAGACGAATATTTAAAATGGGTTCCTTTTCTTGGAACATTGTTTTTATTCATTTTAGTATCTAACTGGTCAGGGGCTTTATTACCTTGGGCATTAATTGAATTACCAAGTGGCGAACTTGCGGCTCCAACCAATGATATTAACACAACAGTAGCTTTAGCTCTTTTAACTTCAATTTCATATTTTTATGCTGGAATTCGTAAAAAAGGGTTAGGTTATTTTAAACGTTATGTACAACCAGCTGCGTTTTTACTTCCTATTAATGTTTTAGAAGATTTTACTAAACCTCTTTCGTTAAGTTTCCGACTTTTTGGTAACATTTTAGCAGACGAATTAGTAGTAGGAGTACTGGTAGCTTTAGTTCCTTTATTTGTTCCTATTCCTATTATGTTGCTAGGAGTATTTACAAGTGCAATTCAAGCATTAGTTTTCGCTACTTTAGCGGGTGCTTATATTGGAGAAGCTTTAGAAGATCACCATTAAATTGCTCTATTTTAATCTAATTTAAGGATTGCTCTTTTAATAACTTTATCCAATAAAAAAGATTTTTATTGAATAAAAAAAATCTCTTTTATTCTTTGAATTTAAGCGTGCATTCTGTGCCCCAAGCCCTAATACCAACACCAACATTGATAAAACAAGTTTTTCCAAAACTTTGGACGCTTTGTCCTTTGGTTGGAACCATTGGTTTCAACTTCGCTTATTAACGGAAGCTTTATTTCACCTATCCACGGAAGCTTTGCTTCACCTATCCACGGAAGCTTTGCTTCACCTATCCACGAATGTGGATATGGAATGTGGGTATGGATTGTGGGTATGGAACATGGATATGAAATCTTAATGAGATTTTGGATTACTTCTGCGCTTTGCGTATATGGTGCTTTGTACATTTGGCACATACGGTGTTTTGCACATTTGGAATTCTAAACTAAGAAAGAAAGGTGTTTATCATATTAAAATTGAAAAATTCAGAATTTAAACTGAATGATTTGTGTATATATATAATTTTAAACAAAAATTCAAATTTTCGAAGGAAATTTTTATGAAAGATTTTACTACTTATTTATCAACTGCTCCTGTAGTTGCTACTGTTTGGTTTACTATTACTGCAGGTTTATTAATTGAAGTTAATCGTTTTTTTCCAGATCCATTAGTTTTTTCTTTTTAAAAATGAATTTCATTTTAGATTCATTTGTTTATTAGAACTAAAATATTGAAAAACTAAAATGTTTTGTTAAGTTCAAAACCAATACCTCTATTTTCTATAGTTTAAACTATAGAAAATAGAGCCATTTAACAAGTTTTAATATGTTCATAATTTATTATTCATCGTTGTACGAAAAATCTCCAATATTTTGTAAAACGAGAAAAATAAAAACTAGCTTCATTTAGATAAATCCATCGATATTATCAAATGATCACGAGAACAATGTTTAGTTAAAAACCGTCATTTTTAATCAAGAAAAAATCTTTTGAAAAATTGACATTTTTCCGTGTATGAAAAGAATATCCTATGCGCAAAGCACATTTCAACTTATTGAAAAAAGGAGAAGGTCTAGGTGCACAGATTTTTAACATGTTAAAAAACTCGCCCAGCAAGGTAGTGTCAAAAACAAAACGTTTTTGAAATTTTACTTGACCCACAATGGGGCGCTTTGATTTGAAAGCGCCCCATCGTGGAGTGGCTCATGTGTTCTTACCTCCGCTAAGGCCACCATAAGAGGAAACCCCTTATAATTAAAGGTTTTCCTCTGCCATGTGCTCTCCCTTTTTTTTTGAGAAAAAAAAAGGGGGGGGGGGCACGCAGTCGAGCTTTTAATAACGAACTATAAAAAAATTTTTGGATTAGTTAAAAAAAAATCTGTTTTTTACTATTTACAAAAGTTTTTTTATAGTTACCCAAAAAATTGAAACTTTTTTAAATATGTAGAAAAAAAAAGCCAAAGCTTGTGGAAAATAATGTAAATCTTCAAGTATTGCCCTAATTTTGAAAAAATCAAAACAATAATTATTAATGTGGAAAAATATTCTTCGATTACTACGTTTTTAAGAAAAACGTAATCCGATCATGAAATAAAAGGAATTCAAAAAACTTTTTAAAGTTTATTGTGACACAATACTATTTTCCTCTATTTCATTTTAAAAACTAATTTTTTTAAATATTTATGCCTACTATTCAACAACTTATTAAATCTGCTAGAAAAAAACTAACAAATAAACCAAAAGCACCGGCTTTAAAATCATGTCCTCAAAGACGAGGAATTTGTTTAAGAGTTTATACGGTTACTCCTAAAAAACCAAATTCAGCTTTACGAAAAGTTGCTCGTGTACGCCTAACTTCGGGATTTGAGGTAACTGCCTATATTCCAGGAATTGGACATAATTTACAAGAACATGCTGTTGTTCTTGTTCGAGGTGGTCGAGTTAAAGATTTACCTGGAGTTCGATACCATATTGTTCGAGGAACTTTAGATACAGCCGGCGTTAAAAACCGAGTTCAAAGTCGATCAAAATATGGTGTAAAATTAGGAGCAACAAAAGCTGCAGCAAAGAAATAATAATAAATAAGATTAAATTAAAATGCATTAAAAACTTCTATTTTTGTTTTTCGTTCATTTTTTCGATTAATGTGACATTTTTTAAGAAATTTAAAATGATGGGTGATTAAGTTTTGTTTAAGTCAATTCTAATTTAATATTTAGGAAATATTTGCTTAAAAGCTATTTAATTTTAAACAAACATAAAAACAGTATATTATTTTGGTAAAAAGATAATTGTAATAGAGAACTAATAAAAAGGGTTGCTTCCTCCTATTTGTGGGAAAGCAACCCTTTTTATTATTTTTTAAAATAAAAAAGCGATTTAAGAAAAATAAAAAAAAGAAGGATTTTAGAATGAATTAATAGATATTAATAATTAAAATATTATTATTTTATTCTATACAAATATATTACCAAGTTGCTTGGTCACCACGTCGGTATTGTAAATATGCAGTTACAAATAAACCAGCAATAGTTACAGGAACTAATCCTAAAACAATTCCAGAAAGTAAAGGCTCAACCATAATTTTTTTAACCTGTAATTTTTTATTATTAATTTTTTATCTGAAAGCGATTTTAGATTTTATTAAACCTATCAGTATTCAGTAATATACTAACTCATTGATTGTATTTATAGACAATTTTAAATCAATACTTCAAGTGTGCCAAATGTGCAAAGCACCATATGCGCCAAATGTGCAAAGCACATTAGGTCATAAAAACACTGTTTTTTATACAAAGCGCATAAGTAATTCAAAACTAAGGAAGCTCTGCTTCGCTCATTTACGAATGTAAATGAGGTTTTGAATTCATTAGGTTTTAAAAAACTCTGTTTTTTATACAAAGCACACCAGCAGTCCAAAAAGCTTTTTGGATTCAAAATTTAACTTTGAATGACTTATGCGCTTTGCGGATACGGTTTGCACACCAGGCATCCAAAAATCTCGTCTATATTCCATACCCACGTACCATATCCACGTTCCATATCCATATTCATGGATAGGTGAAGCAAAGCTTCCGTAGATAGACGAAGCAAAGCTTCCGTGGATAGGGAAAGCAAAGCTTCCATGGACCAGTGAAGTTGAAACCAATGGTTTCAACCAAAAGGTAAAGTTAGTTTCTAGAACTTTTTTTATTAAATATTAAACTTTTATTTTAGAAAAAGTTAAAATGAAAAAACAAAATTGTTCTTAAATTTAATTAAATAATGCGCTCACTTCAACTATGAAAAATTTTTTTATCTTAAATCTATTTTCGATAGATAGTTTTTAAAAATTGGGGATAGAGGGACTTGAACCCTCACGATCGAAAAGATCAACGGATTTTCGTTTGGTATTTTTAATTACCGAGAAAAAGTTAGAATTTGTTTATTTAATAATTACTAACATTTATTGATCATTGGACTCTATCTTTATTAGTTTTTAGTAATAGTTCTCGTCGAGTCTCTGCACCTATTGAGTTTTTTCAATTTGGCTCAGGATTACCTATAATCTTTTATTATACTCTCGACTAAGCTAAATAAGCTTGGATTGTATTAAAACACTATATCGTTATATATAGCATACATATCCTCGAAAAAATTTATTAAAAATTGATAAGGTTTTTCTGAATTTGAGAACAGGCACTTTTGAAATCACTTTAAAAAGGCTCAATATTTTTAAGTCCGTAGCGTCTACCATTCCGCCATATCCCCAGAATGAAATTATAAATATATTATATCACATTTTTAATTTTTGTGAATAAATTCAGGGAAATTCAACCAATCCATTGAAAATTTCATATTTCAAATCTACTTTTTTTTGTTTTTATTTATTTTGTTTATGAATGTCTTCCAAGTGTACTTTGTATAACAAACAAAGTTTTTTATGACCTAATGAATTCAAAACTTTGTTTTGAATTACTTATGCGCTTTGCGCATATGGTGCTTTGCACATTTGGCACACCAGCAATCCAAAAAACTTTTTGGATTCAAAAATGTTTTTCAAAAAGTTTATATTTTAAAATTATTTCAATTTTTCAATGATTTTTAATAAAATCTTTAAAAGTGTTAGTTGTGGTTTTCATAATGAATCCTTTTTTCACAAATATAAAAAAAAGAATAGAAACAAAGATTAGAATATCAACTTTAGCTTACATCATTTTTATTTTCTAAAGCACATGATGTTTTTTCAAACGTTATAGAAGAAGCTAAAGTTGATAATCTAAACAAACAAATCCATTTTTGAATATAATTTGTAGCACATTGCTTTAAGCTAAATCTGCTAAAACTAAAAATTTAGTGAGAAATTAATTGAAAATATAGCTTGAAAATAATACAGCTAATACAAAAATTAATAATAGTCCCCAATAAAGACTAGTACGATTTAGTTCAACAACTTGTTTATTGGGATTAGGTCTAGCCATAAAAAAGAAAAAATTTGTTTAGGTCTAGCCAATTAAAGCTTTAAGAAAGTAAAAATTGGACTAGCCAAATTTAATGTTTATTTTACTTATAAAATTTTCCATAGGTTTTCGGATTTTGTCGTATAGAAGTGTGGATGAGCGAAAATGGAGCTCGTTCTTTCAATTCAAAAATTGCCCATTGATTTGCAACCCTCATTTATAGTCCATATCCACATTCCATATCCACATTCCATATCCACATTCCATATCCACATTCGTGGATAGGTGAAGCAAAGCTTCCGTGGATAGGTGAAGCAAAGCTTCCGTGGATAGGTGAAGCAAAGCTTCCATGAATGAGCGAAGCATAGCTTCCATGAACAAAGAAAACTAAAGCTATGAAAGGTTTGCTTTACGAGTGCGAGCCCCAAAACTAAAAATGAGCATTTGGCGTGCAAAGCGCACGAATAATCAAAAACAAAACGTTTGTTTCATAATTTTCAGTTGTTTTAGCATGTGCGCAAAACGCACTGTATGTGCCATATGTGCAAAGCACCGTATTTCTACGTGCTAATTTTCTTCTCTTATATAAAAACCAATTGAGTCGAAGGTGCAAAAAAACATAAAGAGAAATAACAAATACAAATTAAGCTAAATTTTGTTTTATCTTTGAATAAATTGCATAGCTGTAATAGATCCTAAAAAGAAAATAGTTGGAACAGCTAAAGCATGAATCGATAACCAACGTACAGTAAAAATAGGGTAAGTAATAATTTCAGCTGATTTTCTTGTAGTCATAATTTTAAAAATTCAAAAGGAGTATTAGACAGGGATTAACTTTTTTGAAAAAGATTACCCTAAACCCAATATATACATGATTTTTTGAATGAATCATGTTCTAAAACCACTTTATGTGGACCCTTGAGGGTGGATTGATTTGAAAATTTTTTAATATTAAATTTTAAGGTTTTTTGTTTAATGTTTTTTATGCTTTTGAAAAGTTTTTCACGAACGTTTCAACATTGACAATTTATGGATAAATAGAAATTGTTCAAAGCTTCACTGGATATTTTAATATTTGCAGTTTTAAGTTAAAAAAACAAAATTTTTAGTAATTTTTTTTACTAAAAATAAAATAGTCATTTTTTTAAACAAATTTATACTCTTTTAATGAAATCAATAATAATTGGCAAAGTATATAAATTTGAGCTTTTAATTTTTTTTAACTTTTTTATTTCTATCAAGTAAATCCATTCTTTTATGTTTAAAATTAATCTAATTTTTTATTTTATTTTTATGAAAATTAAAAATTAAAGAGAGTGTTAATTACCTCTTTTTATCTAATGATCTGATTTGTTACTATAATATCTAACTTTTCAAAAATTTTGTTTATTTAATAATTTGGGCAATAAATGCAAAAAATAAAGTGATTATTTTTAGTCTATTCATAAATATACTTATATTATATAGTGTAACTTTATTTTTTGCATTTTTTGACAACAGATTATTAATCAAAAAATTCAACCACATCTTTTGATTTAAAAATGGAATCCAAAAAGGGAAGCTTTGCCCTTTGGTTGAAACCATTGGTTCCAAGTGTCCATTCGGACACTGGCAAAGCAAAGCTTTCCAACTTCGCTTGTCTATGGAAGCTTTGCTTCGCCTATCTACGGAAGCTTTGCTTCACCTATCCATGAATATGGATATAGAACGTGGATATCAATTATGGACAAGGTTTTTGGATTGCTGGAATCCAAGTATGTGGTTTGTGCTCCAATACCAACACTGGTAAAACAAAACTTTCTAAGTGTACCAAGCACCATATGCGCCAAATGTGCAAAGCACATTAGGTCATAAAAAACTCTGTTTTTTATACAAAGTGCATAAGTAATTCAAAACTCCGGTTCTGGATTCAAAAACACTGTTTTTGATTTTTTGATTACTTATGCGCGAAGCAGTGACAGTATTCTGCACATACGGTGCTTTGAACATTTGGCATACTGGTGCTAATGGCTAAAAATTTTCTTTTTTATAAATACAATGTAGGTTGAATTAAAATTTTAAACACAAGTGATTGAAATACTAAATAATATAGCTGTTTTAACTTTTGACAAGAGTATTAGAACCAAAAAATGAGTTTTAATTTTTTAAAAATTCATGAATTGTAAGGTAAGAAAAAATTGGAATTTAAATTCCAAATGTGCCAAGTGTGTAAAGCAGCGTATGCGCAAAGCGCATAAGGCATTCCAAACAAAGTTTGGAATCCAAAAACCTTGTTCAAATTCTATATCTGCGTACCATATCCACATTCATGGATAGGTGAAGCAAAACTTCCGTGGATAGGTGAAGCAAAGTTTCCATGGACAAGCGAAGTTGGAAAGCTTTGCTTTGCCAGTGTCCGAATGGACACTTGGAACCAATAGTTCCAACCAAAGGGCAAAGCTTTTTTTTTTGGATTCAAATTTTGGAAATTGTTGAAATTGATTAAAAAAATAAAAACCTTAATTTTTCAAATCTTATTATTTTCTTTTCTTAACTAAAAATGTTCAATAATAAGTTTAACAAATTACGTTAATTTTTATCATTTTAACTCAACTAATTAATAATGTTTTTGTAATGTTTTTTACAGAATTTTTTTATTAAGTTAATACTAATAATACTAATGTTGAAATTCTATCGATATTCTTTGATTGAAAAAAATCGAAGAACTCAAATAAAAATAAAATGACAAAAAGTAGAATGGAATCATTATATCAAATTCTTCAAAAAATTTAAGTTTTAGAACAATTCAGTTTTATTGATAATTTTTTGAATGCGAATTTATTGAATATGGGATAAACTTATCATTTTGAGTTAGAGAGGAAAAATAAAAAAAAAGTAATAAATTTTTATTATTGATACTTGAATCCAAAACGCTTCTTGGATTACCGGTGTGCTTGACACACTTGGAATAAAAATAAAAAAACTTATGTTGATTCAACGTTATTATATTCCTGATTTAGTGGAAATTCAAAGACAAAGTTTTTGTCAATTTTTAGAAAAAGGAATGATTGAGGAATTCTCGAAACGAAATCCTATTACAAATTTAAAAAAAGATATGGAAGTTTTTTTTTATCCTGAATACTATCAACTTACTCGTCCTGAATATACGATTCAACAAGCCGTTCTTTACCAAAAAAGTTATGTATCAAAAATTTATATACCTGTTCAATTAACTGATAAAAAACGAAAACGTTTGTTTTTAAAATGGATGCTTATAGGACATTTACCTTTAATGACAAAACAAGGTCATTTTTTGTTAAATGGTTCTGCTCGTGTTATTGTAAACCAATTAATTCGTAGTCCAGGAATTTATTTTCGAGAAAATATCCATGAAATTTATTTAAATAAATGGAATGACAAACCCGATATGACTTTGCAAAGATATTATGCTGACATTATTTGTGTAAAAGGAACTTGGTTAAGACTTGAGATTGATAAAGATAACTCGATTTGGGCTCGTATGAAAAAAGGACCTAAAATTCCTATGCTGTGGTTATTGATAGCAATGGGTTTAACTGAAAAACTGATTTTTACATCTATTTTTTCACCTTATCGATTATTAAATAGTTTTAATAAGGAACTCGATGTTTTAAGTAAAAATCCTCAAAAAAAACTAAAGTACCCATATGTATCGAATCCACCGGAAGCTTGGGAAAAACTTTCAGAGTTAATGAATCTCAAAAAAATGAAAAAATCTGCAAGTCTGGCAGAATTAGGACGAAAATGGTTATTTAAAAAATTTATGAATCCTAGAACTTATGACTTAGGAATAAATGGGCGTTTTTCTTTAAATAAAAAATTGGGATTAACTTTATCCAATCATCAAACAACATTAACTGCTTTAGATTTATTAACAGCAACAGACTTTCTACTAAAAGTCGAAAAGGGGATTTATGGAGTGGATGACATCGATCATTTAAAAAATCGAAGAATACGTAGTTCTGGAGAACTAGTTCAATTACAATTTGGAATTGGACTTCTTCGTTTAGAAAAAGGAATTCGTTTAAAATTGAATAATTTTACGATAACCCCAACTTTAAATTCTTTAATAAACACAAAACCCGTCAATGGAGCATTTAAAGAATTTTTTGGGTCCAATCCACTTTCTCAATTTATGGACCAAATTAATCCATTAGCTGAAATTACACATAAACGACGATTAACTTCTTTAGGCCCTGGAGGTGTATCTCGTGACACTGCCACTTTGGAAGTTCGCGGAATTCACCCTTCTCACTATGGTCGTATTTGTCCAATCGAAACTCCAGAAGGTAAAAATACTGGGTTGGTAAATTCTTTAACAACTTTTGCACGTGTCAATTTACAAGGATTATTAGAGACGCCTTTTTATAAAATTTATAAAGGTCAAGTTCAAAAAGATACGGGACTTATTTATTTATCCGCAGATCAAGAAGAAATCACAAAAGTTGCAACTGCTGATTTAAATCTTTCCAATCTAGATTTTTTACCTCCACAATCTATTCCAGCACGAGTTGGCAAAAATTTCACGACGTTATCTCGAAATGATGTAGATTTTATAGGGGTTTCTCCTGTTCAAATGATTTCTGTTGCTACTTCTTTTATTCCTTTTTTAGAACATGATGATGCCAATCGGGCTTTAATGGGTTCTAATATGCAACGTCAAGCTGTTCCATTAATTAGACCAGAACGACCTTTAATAGGAACAGGTCTTGAAGCTCGAGCCGTGAGTGACTCAGGACATGCCTTACTAACTAAAAAGAGTGGCTATGTCGCTTATGTTAGCGGGTCTAAAATTCTTATTTACACTTTATAATTTCTATACAATTATAGTCATTTGTGCCAAATGTGCAAAGCACCGTATGCGCCTAATGTGCTTTGCACATTTGGCACACTTGGAATTCATTAGGTCATCCAAAACTCTGTTTTTTAGACAAAGCGCGTCAGTTATTCCAAACCTCATTGACGGAAGCTCTGCTTCATCTATCCACGGAAGCTTTGCTTCACCTATCCACGGAAGCTTTGCTTCACCTATCCACGGAAGCTTTGCTTCACCTATCCACGAATGTGGATATGGAATGTGGATATGGAATGTGGATATGGAATGTGGATATGGAATGAAAGCATTGCTTGACTAATACGAACCTCACTATCAAGCCCCAAGACACAGAATGCGCATTTGGTCCATGAGGTTTTGGGAAGCTTTGCTTTACCAGTGTTGGTGTTGGCGTTGGTACTGGGACTCGGGCACAGAATGCACACTTGGATTCAAAGGTAGTCCAAAACTCTGTTTTTGAGCACTTTTTGTAAAAGAACAACGAAAACAAAATTTGGATTCGTTTTTTTAAAATGAATTGAAAATAGAATCATGGTAGTTTGTTATTCACTTCAATATTCACTTCAAAAATATCAACGTTCAAATCAAGATACTTGTTTAGTTCAACGTCCTGCGGTTTTTGAAGGGGATTGGGTTCAAGTCGGTGATCTATTAGCAGACTCTTCTGCTAGTGCAGGGGGAGAGCTTTCTTTAGGACAAAATATTTTAATTGCTTATATGCCTTGGGAAGGCTATAATTATGAAGATGCAATATTAATTAGTGAAAGATTAGTTTATGACGACGTATATACTTCTCTCCATATTGAAAGATATGAAATTGAAACTCGAATGACTAAATATGGAAGAGAACAAATAACGAATCAGATTCCAGATATTCCTAAAAAAGAATTATCACAGCTAGATCAAGAAGGTATTATAAAAATGGGAAGTTGGGTCAAAGAAGGAGATATTTTAGTTGGAAAAGTTACTCCTATTCAAAAAAAATATCAATCTCCATATCAAAAATTATTGTATACCATTTTAGAAAAAGAATTGCAATCTACTCGCGATAGTTCATTACGCACACCAAAGGGATTAAAAGCGAAAGTAATAGATATTCAAATTTTTCAAAAAAAAAACTTGTCAAAAACTCAAATCAAAGGACCACATTGTGTACATTTGTATTTAGCGGAAAAACGCAAAATTAAAGTGGGTGATAAAATGGCAGGGCGTCATGGAAATAAAGGAATTATTTCCCAAATTCTTCCACGTGAAGATATGCCTTATTTACCAGATGGAACCCCAATAGATATGGTGTTAAATCCTTTAGGTGTACCTTCCCGTATGAATGTTGGTCAGATTTATGAATGTCTTTTAGGTTTAGCTGCAAAACAATTAGGTGAACAATTTAAAATCACTCCTTTTGATGAAATTTATGGCGCAGAAGCGTCCAGAAGTTTAACTTTTTCAAAATTATATGAAGCAAAACTCAAAACTGGAAAAAATTGGCTATTTAATCCTAACCATCCAGGAAAAATGGTCATTTTTGATGGAAGAACAGGTGAATCTTTTGATCAACCTGTAACTGTAGGAATAGCATATATGTTAAAGTTAGTCCATTTAGTAGATGATAAAATTCACTGTTTAACTCCTGATCATGATGTTCTTACAGAACGTGGTTGGGTTCCGATTTCACAAGTTCAATTCATGGATAAAGTAGCCACTTTAAATAATCAGCAACAACTAACTTATACTTATCCTATTCATATTTGGTATTATTCCAATTATAGGGGCAATCTTTATCATATAAGCAATCCACAAATTCATCTTAACGTTACGTCAAATCACCGTATGTGGGTCTCTCCCATAAACATTAAACAAAAAGGTTGGTCGGGATATAATTTTTTAGAAGCTTGTCAATTAGTTGGCAAACAGGTGAAATATCTAAAATCGGCAAATTGGGTCCAATCAGATTTTCAATTCTATTTACCCAATTCTGAGGGGCTTCTTCCTATGGATGAATGGTTAAAGTTTTTTGGTTTATGGATTGCAGAAGCATGGGTTTTTCCTATGAAAAGTCTTCATCATTATGGGTTAGTTCAATTTTCTAAAATCAACTCTATCCGATTTAATAAACTTACTCTTACACTCAACGCTTTAGGTTTCAAATATAGAATCCAGAAAAAGAAGATCATTATCAGTCATCTACCTCTTTATCAATATTTAAAAAGCTTAACTTTTTCGACGTTTAATAACACCGGTGTTTCCACAAGCACTCATTTGCCAGTTCGTCTTGCGAAACTAAAAACTAAGGTTTCGAATTTAAAAATTCCTTTTTCTGATTTTTCATCTGTTTTAAAATCATCAAATTTAACAAAATTAAATCAGGGCTTAGACTCTTCTAGGGTATTTACCCCAATTGAAAAACGTATGTTATTCCATATTGGTATTGACAAATTTAATTTTATCCATGCCTCTAAAACCAATTCTGTGTACAAACCACATATGCAATCTAGTAAAATGTTTGGATTCCATCAAAAAAATAAAAATACTGGAGATTACGTGGGTGTAAAATACCCACGTAATCCACAAAAATTTACGGATTCAAGAAATTTCAAAAGAAATACACAACTTATCCAAAAAAATTCTGTTATTGATTCCTCTGATCCACAACTCCATGGTTTATTCAACCAAAAGCAAGAAATAGTTTTTTCTCAAGAGAGATCTTTCAATCAAACTCTTCCCACTTGGGTTTGGCAATGTAGTCAACGACAATGCAGAGTTCTATTGGAACATTTAATTTTAGAAAAGAATTTTATTCAAAAATCTTTTCATCATTTTTATACGACTTCATCTAAATTAGCGGACGACATGATGCGTCTTGCTTTACATGCTGGATGGAGTGCTGACGTTTATTTACATTATGAAGTGGAAAGGCTAGGTAGTTTGGTCGTAGAACGTACGATTAAAACTCAATACCCACCTTTCTGTGTAAAAATTAACAAAACAGAAAACTGTCCTATAGTTAACGATGGTTCTCAAAGCCTTCAAAAAGAACATCTTTTCTTTTATAAAGGTCCGGTTCACTGTTTAGAAGTACCGTCTGGTGTTTTTATGGTTCGTAACCAAGGCAAAGCTGTTTGGACTGGAAATTCGAGATCTACCGGTCCTTATTCTTTAGTAACTCAACAGCCTTTACGTGGTCGTTCCAAGTACGGGGGTCAACGTCTTGGTGAAATGGAAGTGTGGGCTTTAGAAGGTTATGGGGCGGCTTTTACCTTACTAGAAATGTTAACCATTAAATCGGACGACATTACAGGTCGTATGACATTATGGTCAAATATTATTTTACATAATGAAATTTATATTGGAACTCCTGAATCTTTCAAAGTTTTAGTATGCGAATTACAAGCTTTATGCTTAGACATTGGTCTTTTTCGAATAGAGACGAAAGGTTTATTAAGACAAGTAGAACATTTAATGAAATTGCCTTAATTTTACAGATTTTTTGACATATTCTTTTTCTTTAAATTATTTTAGGAATGTTTTGTTTAGTTTTTTCTTTATGCTATTAAATCAAAACATTCCTAAAATGAAACTAAAGCAGTGCCTTCGAAAAAAAAGCTGGCAAGGGTCTTCATCCCTTGAAAGTCCCTAGTTTCAAGAATTCTTTTGAGAATTCTAAGAACTCCCATTCAATTCTTGAGAAAGTGATTTTAAAAAGCATAGAACTAACTTAAAACAGAGTCATGCCATGGGAGTCATTTCAAAACTTTTATAATTTCCACCAAAAACCAAATAGTTTGTTATTTCTCCAGTCTTTTGAAAAAATGGATCTCTTCTCATCATTCATTCCAAAGAGTTGAAAAGACACAGGAATAATCCAGAGGTATTAAAGCACGATACATTCACAAAATTCATTTTTTAAGAAAAAAAAAGTCAAAATGAATGACAAAAGGTAAATTGTTAATGACACAAATCAAACATCCAAATGAATCCTTCTTTTTCTGCATCTTGCCATCACCATATCAAAACAACTTTTGTATTGTTATGTTCCATTCAAGTTGAGAATTGAATTTCATTCCAAGTGGGCCTAATGTGCTTTGCACATTAGGCCCATACGGTGCTTTGCACATTAGGCACACTTTGAATTCATTAGGTCATCCAAAACTCTGTTTTTGATACAAAGCACACCCGCAAGCCCAAAAGCTTTTTGGATTCCAAATAAAGCTAAGTGAAAGAGAAAGATCATTCGATTTATAGTATATACCAGTCCCATTGCCAATCATAGAAAAACCATTTTCAAAATTTGATTCATGATACCATGCAAAAATAAATGTAAAGAGCATCCATAGACCACATCGATGCTATTTGAAACCAAATGACTTAAAAGAGTTCATTCTAAAAAAATTCAAAAAGAAACCAATAGGTTGGTTTGAAAAGAGTTGATGGAAGTTTTTCATTGGAATAGGCAGTGATCATAAGCTTGTTTCATCTTTTTTTGGTCAGGAAAGCTTTTGAAAACTTCAATGACATATTTAAATTTTTTGAAACGTCAGAACATAGATTTTTGTTTGACAGTTGGATATGTGGTGTAAAATTGTTGACAAAACTAAAAAAGCAGGTATCATAAAACAAAACTAAAAAAAAAAGTTCTAAAATACAATTTTTGGTCCATAAAATTCCAAAAATACAACTTGATTGGACGTGTGCGTAAAGCGTATATGATATGTTTTACATATGTATTTTATAATCAAGGTAGATTTTGTATTCACAAAAAACGATTAATACCCGTAAAATTGGCTTATACAAATTAAAATATATATAGAAGGAGTTTAAAGATGTACAAAATAGAAACTCAACATTTTAAATATGGTTTCTACAAAGTTGAATTTTATAGTGAGAAAGTTTTTTTTGAGGAAAGCCAAAAAAACTTTCAAATCGTCAGACAGAAAGAGACAAGCTTTTCGGAAGAAAATTTTTTTGAAACTATGTATAAGCTTGGCTTTCTTTTAATGGGTTCTAGTTTTATTTTTTTACATATTTTTCTAAAAATGTCTATTCCTTCTTGCGAAAAAAGACTTACTTTTGGAACAGGAGCTCCGGTCGCCACAACGTTCGTCATGGAACATTCACCTTTGGCAGCTATGGGTTCTGGAAGATTTGGTGCTAGAATTGGGACGCGAGCCGAAGAAAATGCAGAAGTTGTCGAAGTAGGGGGACATGTCGAAATAGGATTAGAAACAAACGTAGAAAATCTACAACGCGAACTAAACGAAACCTTTCCTAGTTTGGCGTTGGCAGAACCTGATTTACAACAAACGGAGAATACTGTAAACCAAGATCCTGTGATCGAAGTCGAAAGAACTTATCCTTTGCAAAGAGGATACGTATATCATCTTGGTCCGAGTCCAGCGGATCAATTCGCTGCAATCTCCAGTCATAGACATCAGCAAAATAGCCAAATTGGCCCAAGGCAAAATATAGGCCGAGGGGTTGAGGGCGCTACACCAGCGGATACTCAAGCCTTCCGTATGGAGCAGATTCAGGTGAATTCTGACCAATTGAACCAGAACTACGTCAACCGACACCGTGCGGAGCCAATGCCACGGGTAGACCAGCAAAACACGCCACAGCAATCCGCTTCCTCACAAGCAGAGTCATCTCGTGGGCAACAATCTAGTGGACAATCTAGTGAGCAACAAATCCAATCTTCATCAGAGGCGCTTCCTCCACATGCGCATGAAGTTGATATTTCCCCATCAAATTTAAGCCCACAAACTGAAAGTCCTCGAAGTGTCATAGGTATTGTTGGATTAAGTTCAAGAGATTCTACATCAAGTAATGGTCAAATCTAATCTAATCTGCACTTTTAAAAATGATTCTAGGGTTTTTTGTGTAAAAAATCAAGAATTTATTCTTTTGATGGTGCGTAAAAGATTAATGTTATTTCAAAATCAGTCTAAAATTTATTTTTTTTTGGTTCTGCCACTTTTAAAAACTCTCCATCTTTTTTTGATTTTACATCCATCAAAAATGGTCACATGTTATGAAAATGAAAAATTATAAATATGGGTATGATCGATGTGGAAATAATCTAAGTCCAAAAGACTTTGAGATAATCTTCGAAAAAGAATCAATATCCATGGATTTGGCTTATCCTTTTTATGCCTTTGCTTTTAGCTGTTTATATGTTGGCCTTTCTTTTTTTTCTAAATGGCGTTCATCTTTTGATGAAAATGTGTCTTTAAAAGATGCATATAAAACGGTGACAGATAAACTCCAGGACAATATTCAGACCTGTATATTCGATAGAGTTCTATTTCAAATTTTGACGGCGTGTGTTTGACTAGAAAAAATAGACATTTACCTAAAATATATCTTATAAAAGGAATCTTAAAAAGACATATAGAACCATTTTTAAACCATTTTATGACTTTTTTGAAAAGCGAATGGGAAAGCTTTTTTATAAATAACCAAATTCCATTGGCGCGAATGCGTTTTGATCTTTCTATAAAGAAATAGAAATTCGCGCCAATGCGCATTGATCTTTCTATAACGAAATACGAATTTACGGTGATATTGATTTTTTAACATATATGCCCCAATCCCAATGGAGTGAATTTGAACAGGTTATTCTTTTCGAATGATAAACATTAAAACATACCATTTTAAGAACTAGAAATATCATTGGTATAAAAAACCTCATCCACAAATGTGGATGAGCGAAGCAAAGCTTCCAAAGTTTTTTATGACCTAATGAATTCAAATTGAATTTGGAATGACTTATGCATCAAAAAGTTTCTTTTTGATGACTTATGAATTCCAAGTGTGCCAAGCACACCAGCCATCCAAAAAGCTTTTTGGATTCAAAACCTCATTGACATTCCATATCCACATTCCATATCCACATTGGTGGATAGGTATAGCAAAGCTTCCGTGCCCCAATCCTAAGGATATGTATAGCAAAGCTCCCGTCAATGAGCGAAACAGAGCTTCCTAAGTTTGGAATGATGATTTGCACATTAGGCGTATACGGTGCTTTGCACATTTGGCACATTTGGAATTCATTAGGTCCTAAAAAACTCTGTTTTTAATACAAAGCGCCGTATGTGCAAAACACATAAGTCATAAAAAAGAAACTTTTTGATTCATAAGTCATTCCAAATTTTATTTTGAATCCAAAAAGCTTTTTGGATGGCTGGTGTACTTGGCACACTTGGAATCCATTAGGTTCTAAAAAACTTTGGAAGCTTTCCCATGTACGGAGTACGTACGGTTTTTTAACTATTTCATTCTAAAAAAACCGTTCTAAACGAAACAATTGCTTAATCGTATTAAACAATTTAAATGATTCTAACTAAATAACTAAAAATAACATTAAAAATATGGTACAAAAAAAGTTTGAAAACTATAATTACGGTTTTTATAAATGTCAATATTATATGGATACAAAGGACTTTCAACAAATCTTCCAAAGAGGGTCAAACTCGATCGAAGAAAACCTTTGGGTCATAATGGTTCAAAATTGTTTTGTTTTAACTGGTTATGGTTTTCTATTTTTTCTTATTTTTATAAAAATCCAGCAAAACGCTTCTAATAATAAAAAATTCGTCATGGATTATGCCATGCGCGCTCCTGATGCCACGACGTTGATTATGCAACGCCAACCTTTTGGCGTTCTTGGTATGAAGTCGATCGGTGGTACCATTTCTAGAATTTGGAAAAGAACTGAAACCACGGTGCAAGGAATTCCCGAAGTAACAGAATTGGGATCCGCTTCTTCCAGCGAGAATCAAGAGATGGCACAAGCACAAAGACAATTAAAAAGACAAAGACAAAGACAATCCAGAAATTCAATCCATTCCTTCTTCATCACATGCCGGAGAAACTTCTAGAACTGGTATGGCTGAAGGTTTGCCAAGTGAATCAGGAATTCGTAGGACCATTCAAAAGACGAATGAGAAAATTCGTGAAGTTTACGAAAATTTAAAAAAAATAGCCCAAAGGCGTCAAAAACGAGACGCTATTCAGTTTTTTGCGAACCAAATGCAATTTGCGTACATGCGCCTTAATATTTTGCAAAGCAATGGTAATATTAACAAACTTATTGTCAAGATGAGTGAAAACGGCCAAATACATATTACCGATAAAATTTTACAACAAAAAATCAGTGAAAGTGGCCTAATTTCTACTACTGATGAAACTTTACAACCAAATCTGTATGAATTCACAGAAAATCCAGAAGTTTCTACCGTGTTTCCAAAGTTTGAATTAAAAAATGTGCGTCAAAATCTAAAAGTGAAACATCAGGGACCCTTGATCGACGAGGATATTGATAGTATGCTGCTGGAAAAATTACCCGATCCTTTGCAGCTCGAAAAACTCAAAGAAAAACTCAAAAAAACCCAAATCCCATTGGAACTTTTAAACATCCCGGAGAATGATTTACAAGAGATTTGTAAAAAGTCCCGTAGTGACTATATTAATATAGTCAATGGATGTTTAGTATTTCACTATAACAACGCCGACATTGAAAAAATAGTGCCCGAAGGCCTTCGGGGGTTTGTTCTGTTGGATTTAGTTTTAGAACGACTTGAAAATCAAACTGGGCTGCTACCGAACCAACGTCAAAACTGGTCGGGATTTCGAACTAAAGCTCAAAATGCGGTTGACTCTGTTATGAACACCTCTTATATCCTAAATTTTGAGTTAAGGGAAAGAGAACTTCCTCAAAACATTCAAAAATTACAACATCAACTGAACTTGGCATTAACGGAACTCAAATCCGATGAAAGATTCTCGACTGCTAGGCCAACGCTTGCAACCATTCAGGACCAGACCAACAATGACTATACTTTAGATGTATTGAATCAAGTTCAAGAAAATATAGACAAAGTGTTGGTCAATTATGGTCTTATGTATAATTATTCGAACTTGTTAGATCAGCATTTGAATTATTACCACAATGCCATCCACGTGGCAAACATTGAGAAAAATATCACCGAAGAAACTTTAAACGAACTAACGAACCAGCTACGTGATCCAACTTTGGATTCCAAAAAAGAATTACAAAAAGTACGAAAAGAAGTTTTAGAAGCACAAGAACAAATCAAGTATTTAAAATTCAAAATTCAATACTTGAAAGAAAACAAGTGGAGGGATCGTCTTCTCTTGGGTGGGAGTGGATTTGCTCTTGGACTCGCGGCTAGGCCTACGGCTCAATTCATTGTTCCACGGCTTCAAAACTTTCTAAATAGGATTCTTAAACCTGAAGGTGTATTGGTCAGCACTGGACAAGAGGAAACGTCCGTTCCTACTTCTAGGAGTGGTATGACATTGAGACGATCTGTCCGTATGAAACAAGGTTGGAAAGTAGGTATTAATAAAGGAGATATCAAAGTTTTCGATGAAGCGGTCAGCAACGCATTCCAAAAAGCCGGGAAGCAAGTATTTCAGGAACTCGCGGATAGCAGGGATGAGCAAAATTACGCCGTACAAATTATGTCAGAAGTCGCACTCAATTCCCTAGAAGCGTATCAGAAGTTCCCCCATTTGGCAAAAAAATACGTTTACCAAAAGAGCCAGGTTCTTCAGTTAGAAAAACAGCTTAAAAATCATGGGATTGAACCCGTGAGAGTTGAAGCAAGACGCTATCTAACCACAAAACAAGCGCTCAGAATAATGGAAAATTGGGAACAGCCAGCTTATTGGAAAGAACCTTTAACCAACGAGCCACCTTCCACAGCAATACTTAGTTTGACTGGTCCAACCTACACTAAGAAAAACAAAAAAACTGCAAGTTCAAGCAGTAAGATAAGAACGGGGGGGGAAGCTTCGACTTCGTACAAATAAAGGAAAAGAAGCTTCGACGACAAAAAGTTCCTAAATGAGTCTTAGGACCAGTGAAATCTTTTTTTTGCGTATTTCTTTAGGATTCCAAAAAATCCTAAAGAAATACCCATACAATCCTATTGATTTTTTGACATTCATTTTATGAATTTATGCACTAAAATTAAAAATAAAACGATCATTAAAACTATGTTACAGCAAAATTTAAATTTTGAAAATTATAAGTATGGATTTTATAAATGTGAGTATTATATGGAAAAACTCTTTGATAAACCCGAAGCTTTAAACTTTTTAATGAAAGGTAGCCCTCCGTTTCTCCATTCATCCTTTTGCAAACGTTTTGGGGAAGGCGTATTTCCAATCACTTGTGGTCCACGCGATTCTTTTCTAAAAAGTTTCTGGGTCTTTGAACAAAGGCTAACCCATTTCAAAAAATCCACCCATTCTTTCCAACCTTTTTTAAAAGCATTTTTAATAGCAAGCTTCATCCTTCTTTTTTCGTGGGTTTGGATCTATTTTTATTATTCTGGAATTCTAGTTTCTTTCTATGAAAGTTTAGTTTCTTTCTTTAGAACCCTATTTTGACTCCTGCTTTTCATTATTTCGTAGTGGTTGAGGTGATTCTTTGAAGCTTTTAGGATTGAAGTCCCATTCAAGCAAGTCATCAAGCCACATTGTTTGGATGGGACGATCAAAAACCAAACCGATTCAAACTAGATTCCAAAAAGGTGTCCATTTTGGGGACAAAAAATCGATTTGAATTACAAGAGATGGACAATCTTGTCATTAAAAGTTGTTTGTTAAAAACAAGAAATTTGCTATAATTCGTTTTTTTCAGATTATTATGGCTAAAATTTCCAAACATAAATGACATAACTGTGTATTTTTTAAAAAAAATAGACTTATTTTAAACCAAGATCTCCAAAATTTTCCAAAAACCTTCGAAAAAGATTTGAACTCAGTGAAGAAACCATGAGAGGACAAAGATAATTCTAATTTATCATAAAGTTAGGGTGTTTGATTCTTTTTTTTGGCGTATTTGTTTAGGGTTTTCTTGAATACAAAATGGATTTTTTGACATTCTAACTCGAAATGAATACTATAAAGACTACTCTTTTAGGATGATCCAAATCAAAATACACCAGATATTTTAAAATTTTTTGTAATGCCATCCATTGATTGGCATTGGGGCTTTGGCATTGGGGCTTTGGGATTGGGGCTTTGGGATTGGGGCTTTGGCATTGGGGCTTTGGGATTGGGGCTTTGGGATTGGGGCTTCCATGTTTAAAAAAAGAATGGAGGACTCCTTTGGAGTGAATTTCAATGAGTTATTAAGTAAAAACAAAAAAAATCAAAAATATAAAATTTTTAAAATGATATTCAGACAAAATTTTAATGTAAAGAATTTTCCTTATGGATATTATCACTGTGGGGACTACTTGAATAGAAAAGATTTGGAAGTAGTCTTTGAATTTGAAAAAGAGTTCAAATTCATACAAGAAAAGGCTTGGGTTATGATTTGGATTGCCTTGAGTTTAGGTGGATACGCGTTAGCTTTTCTTTTTTTTTCTAAAATGGCGGCAGTCTTGTTTTGAAAATCAGTTTTTTACGCGCAGATTATGAAAAGATGGAAAGTGGAATCAACAAACTCCAGCACTCCCCCAAAGACTTAGAAATCATAAAAACTTTCATATAAGACGCCTGGCTTATGTTTTTGGTTTTGCTTTTAAAAAGATGAATTCTACAAATTTATGGATCTATCACCATTATTGTAAAGAGGAGTTTTCTATAGAGCAATTTTTTGATAAACCCGAAGCTTTACGCTTTTTATTGAAACGTAGTCCTCCCTTTCTTTATTCATTCTTTTGGAAACGTCTTGGAAAAAGTGTTTTTCCAATCACTTACGGTACAGGCCATCCTTTTACAAAAAGTTTCTGGGTTTTTGAACAAAGTTTAAAAACTTCAAGAGGGCCTCCCATTCTGTTTAACTATTTTTAAAAGGACTTTGAATAGCAAGCTTTATTTTTGTATTTTTCTGGGTTTCGACCTATTCTTAGGATTTTGAAGCTAGAGTTTCTTTCTATGAAACTCTAGCTTCTTTCTTTAAAACACTATTTTGACTCCTACTTTTCATTAGTTTGTAGTGGTTGAGGTGATCGTTTAAAGCGGCTAGGGTTTAAGTTCAATCCAAACAAATTTGTTTGGATGTTATGATGGAAAAGTTGGCCATTTCTTTATTTTAAACTAGAGAAACTTTTGTTTTTTAGAGTACACTAAATAGACAGTTTTGATCTTTAGAATGATATCTTGTCATTACAAAAAGACGGATTAATTACAAATGACTTATAAAAGTCGCAAAAAAACTTGCATAAACCAAAAAAAATCATTTCATTAATGAGCAAAGCTCATAAAAATGAAAAGGGAATTCCAATTGAAAAAAATTAAATAACAACTAAAATATGATAAACAATATAATTGAAAAAAGATTAACAGGATATTGCTTTCTTTTTACTTTTGAGACAGATTCTCATCTTTCAAAAGACAAAATTGTGAAAGAATTTACTCAATTTTTTGAGAAAAAAATAAAAAATTATTATTTCTCCGTCACATCCCAAGAGGATCGTCATTGCGTTCTTCTAATCATCTCCAAAAATGAAAATCGATTCGAAATTAGAAATTGGAAATCTTTTGCTATAATTCATCAAGAAAAAAATAAGTTGTTCTCTACTCCACTTTATAAAGAAATTTCTTTCATTCCTTCTATTAATTGTTTAGACCATTCTGACGCAGATGAATTCGACCGGGTATATTGCCTTCTCGATATAGAAAAAAAGCCATTCACGTATGGAGATAAAATGGAGGTTTTAGCGGCTTTTAAAAAGGTTTCATCACCGGTTAAGGTAAAAGTCGCGGCTTAGAATTCTTGAATGAAAATTTTAAGGTCACCGAGACTTATCCAAAAAAGAATGCAAAGATGGAAAATAAAAAACCAAATTGTTACACTAAAATAAAAATATAATCAATATGAATTATAAATATATAAATAGAACAAGTTTTCATTTAGAATTAAAAAAATTCGTAGAGAATTGCCATGCCAAAATTTTTAGGAATTTTTTTTGAAAAAAAAGCTCATCTTTATAGATCTCATAAAAAATGAAAAAAATACAAATGAAAACTTCGTCGGTTTCTTCATCCTTTCAAACGGACCGAGAGAAAAAATGAGGTTTTAAGGGTTTTGTCAAAATCAATGGAAAATATCTATTTAGATTTTGTATTTTTATTCAAATAGTCTTTCATCATAACTAATGTTGTTAATCTTTTTTCAAAAATTATAATATAATCACTTTATGAAATTTTAAAATTGAAAGGGTCAGTCCATATAGATGTGAGTGACAGCTTATAAGTTGCATTTCAGCTGGTTGTAGTTGTCGCTATGTATTATACTTTAATGTAATAAATCATTGAAAATAATTTTTTTTCAGGTGTATACTCGAAGATTTTCAAAAATTTGAAATCAAAAGACAATTGAGTTAGAATAAAATTCTGGAGACTGAAAAAATAAAAAAAAAAAGTAGTTGTTCCACTGGTTTCAATTTATTAATATACACTACTAATTTTTGACTTTAAAAATTCTAAGAGAAGCTGTTAGAAAAAAAATTTTCATGAACAGTTTTGGAGCCGAGTTTTTCATTTTAGTAACAATCACAGACTTTACTTTATTGAATAGGATTATGAACCCAACCAATTTTTTGGATTCTTGGTGTGCTTTAAATAAAAAACCTCATCCACATTCCATATCCACATTCCATATCCACATTCGTGGATAGGTGAAGCAAAGCTTCCGTGGATAGGTGAAGCAAAGCTTCCGTGGATAGGTGAAGCAAAGCTTCCGTGGATAGGTGAAGCAAAGCTTCCGTGGATAGGTGAAGCAAAGCTTCCGTGGATAAGCGAAGTTGGAAAGCTTTGCTTTGCCAGTGTCCGAATGGACACTTGGAACCAATGGTTCCAACCAAAGGGCAAAGCTTCCAAAGTTTTTTATGATTTATGAATCCAAAACCAAGTTTTGGATTACTTATGTGCTCTGCACATACGGTGCTTTGCACATTGGGCAGACTTGGGATAAATTTTCTAAATTTTGAAACTTAGGGTAACCGACCAAGACGTTTTAACTTTTTGACGATGTTAATTTCTACGAGAGCTAAATTTTGTGTTAATCCTTTAACAGGTAAATTTTATAAAAAATTTTATAAAAAAGGACAAAGTAAAAAGCAATGGCTTGTTCATAAAACACAAGATAAAAATCTTCTTTAAATATTGATGAAATAAGAAGAATTATGGCTAACTTACTTTAAGTACTCTAAATGGATGTTGCAAACACAGTCCGAAAAAATTGTGTAAGGCAATTAGATGGATTCATTTGTGTTGGTGCTTTTTATAGAAAGCACCAACTTTTAAAATATAAATTTATAAATTCCAAAAATGCGCAATTAATTATCTACAAATTTTTCAGTTCCAAGTGTGCCCAATGTGCAAAGCACCGTATGTGCAGAGCACATAAGTAATCCAAAACTTGGTTTTGGATTCATAAATCATAAAAAACTTTGGAAGCTTTGCTTCGCCTATCCACGGAAGCTTTGCTTCACCTATCCACGGAAGCTTTGCTTCACCTATCCACGAATGTGGATATGGAATGTGGATATGGAATGTGGATGAGGTTTTTTATTCAAAGCACACCAAGAATCCAAAAAATTTGTTGGATTTAATAAAAAATTGATATGCTTGAACCCCATTTACTTTTGACTATTATTTTTTGAAGAAATTTAAAATTGAAAACAAGCGTTTGTTTTCAATTTTAAATTTGTGATAATATTATATATCGAGAGGTTTTTTTAAATCAAACCTTTTTTTATATTTTAAATGTAAAGACATGAGTATCTAATAAATATAAAAAAATTTTAATTTATTTTTATTTTTAGTAAAAAAATGCTCATAATTTGAGACCAAAAATTCGTTTTGGCTTTCATCTAAAAATCTAAAGAATTTTTAGAACGATTCGTTTCAACCAAAAGAAAGCGCAGAGGTAATCAAAACTTTGGAAGTTTTGTCCTTTGGTTGGAACCATTGGATATAGAAGGAATATAAACGAAATTTATTAGATTCTACTTAGAATTGTAAAATAATTTTAAGAATGTACACTTAGGGTCAACATAGGATTTTCAAAAATTTTTTAAGATGTTAATTTTTCAATAGTCTAAACAATTCTATGACTAGTCTATTATAAATTTTAAACAAAATGTTAACGGCTGATAACTCTACTCTATTTGTTGTCCTTAAAAATTTATCAAAAATTGAATGGATTTTTCTTTACTGAATATGTTTAAACTATTTCAAGTGTGCCAAAGGTTCAAAACATCGTATCCGCAGAGCGCTTATGGAATTTAAAACCTCATGGACCAAATGCGCATTTTTGGTATTGAAGCTTACATTAGTAAAGCAATGCTTTAATTCGTCAACGACCGAAATTAGAAAACTCTGATTTACCAGTGTTGATAGTGGGTATTGGGGCTTTGGTATTGGGGCTTGAGGCTCTAAGTAGACCCTTGGAACCAATGGTTTCCATTAAAGGGCAAAACTTCCAAAATTTTAAATTCAAAAGTAATCCAAAATTCTGTTTTCGATTCATAGATCATAAAAACACAGTATTTGATACAAAGCACACCAGTCATCCAAAAATCTCATTCATATATTATATCTATGTTCCATATCCACATTCCATATCCACATTCGTAGATAGGTGAAACAAAGCTTCCGTGGATAGGTGAAGCAAAGTTTCCGTAAATAAGTGAAGCAAAGCTTCCATGGGCAAGCAAAGTTGAAAGCAATGGTTCCAACCAAAGGGCCAAGCTTTTCTTTTTGGATTTAACAAATTGAATTTTTTAGCATTTATTCAATCCATTTTTAAATTTGATAAATTAACGAAAACTTTATTTCTGCATAAACATTCTAATCATATTTTTTAGATGCAGTTGCAAGTGTGCTAAATGTGCAAAGCACCGTATGCGCAAAATTTGCAAAGCACATTAGATCATAAAAAACTCTGTTTTTTATACAAAGCGCATAAGTCATCCAAACTTTGAAAGTTTTGTTTGGCTCATCCACAATCCATATCCACATTCCATATCCACATTCCATATCCACATTCGTGGATAGGTGAAGCAAAGCTTCCGTGGATAGGTGAAGCAAAGCTTCCGTGCATAAGTGAAGTAGAGACCAATGGTTCCAACCAAAGGGCAAAGCTTCTGTAAATGAGCGAAACAAAGCTTCCAAAGTTTTGATTCAAAGCACACCAGCAATCCAAAAAGCTTTTTGGATTTAAAAATGTTTATGAGAATTTTTTACTAAAATGTCTACAAATATTAATGAAACTTTAGTTTTTGAATGTGAAACTGGTAATTATCATACTTTTTGCCCTATTAGTTGTGTTTCTTGGTTATATCAAAAAATTGAAGATAGTTTTTTTCTAGTAATTGGGACAAAAACATGTGGTTATTTTTTACAAAATGCATTAGGAGTTATGATTTTCGCAGAACCTCGTTATGCAATGGCAGAATTAGAAGAAAGTGATATTTCTGCTCAATTAAATGATTACAAAGAATTAAAACGTCTTTGTTTACAAATTAAACAGGATAGGAATCCTAGTGTAATTGTTTGGATTGGTACTTGTACAACAGAAATTATTAAAATGGATTTGGAAGGCATGGCACCACGCTTGGAAACGGAAATTGGAATTCCAATTGTAGTAGCTCGAGCTAATGGTTTGGATTATGCATTTACTCAAGGGGAAGATACTGTTTTAGCTGCTATGGCACAACGTTGTCCTGAAAAAGTATTAAATAATTCTAATACAATGGTAGATTTAAATTTTGATTTTAAGAATCTAAATCAAAATTCTAATAACGCCAAGATTATTAACACTTCTTTGGAAGCTGTTAATGGAATAGAAACAAAATCTTGGAATAATTTTACTTTGGATAAAACAAGTGAAACTTTGGAGTTACCAGCACAAAACAAAACTATCCAAGAAAAAAAAGAAATTCAAAACCAAAAATCTTTAGTTTTATTTGGTTCTATCCCAAGTACTGTAGCGACTCAATTAACACTAGAATTAAAACGCCAAGGTATTGAAGTGGCGGGATGGTTACCATCCCAGCGTTATACAGATTTACCGGTTTTAGGAGAAGGAGTTTATGTTTGTGGAATCAATCCTTTTTTAAGCCGAACTGCAACTACTTTAATGCGCCGTAGAAAATGTCAACTCATTGGCGCACCTTTTCCAATTGGTCCAGATGGTACACGTGCTTGGGTTGAAAAAATTTGTTCAGTTTTTGGGATTCAACCTCAAGGATTGGAAGAACGTGAAACCAAAATTTGGGAAGGACTCGAGGAATATTTAAAGTTAATTCGTGGAAAATCCGTTTTTTTTATGGGAGATAATTTATTAGAAATTTCTTTAGCTCGATTTTTAACTCGTTGTGGAATGATTGTTTATGAAGTTGGAATTCCATATATGGATAAACGATTCCAAGCAGCTGAATTAGCTTTACTAGAAAAAACTTGTCAAGACATGAATGTTCCAATGCCACGTATTGTTGAAAAACCTGATAATTATTATCAAATTCAACGTATTCGAGAACTTCAACCTGATTTAGCAATCACTGGAATGGCACATGCTAATCCATTGGAAGCTCGAGGTATTACAACGAAATGGTCTGTTGAATTTACTTTTGCTCAAATTCATGGATTTTCGAATAGTCGTGATATTTTAGAACTTGTAACTAGACCTTTAAGAAGAAACACCAATTTAGAATCTTTAGGGTGGGAAAAATTAGTAAAATAATCTCTTAAACTTTTTTTAAAAATTGATTTGATTTTTGTAAAAGGCTCTTTTTATATGTCTGGAAAAAACTTGTACATTTTTTAAAAAAATGTACAAGTTTTTAATTATAAATGGTAAAAAAATGGCTTTTCCTTTTGTTTGTCTAGAACACATTAAAAATACAAAAATCAAGTTTTGAATTCAAAAAAGGAAGCTTTGCCCTTTGGTTGGAACTATTTGTTTCAACTTCACCTATTCACGGAAGCTTTGCTTCGCTTATCCACGGAAGCTTTGTTTCACCTATCCACGGAAGTTTTGCTTTACCTATCCACGGAAGCTTTGCTTCACCTATCCACGGAAGCTTTGCTTCACCTATCCACGGAAGCTTTGCTTCACCTATCCACGGAAGCTTTGCTTCACCTATCCACGAATGTGGATATGGAATGTGGATATGGAATGTGGATATGGAATGTGGATATAGAACGTAGATATGGTACGTGGATATAATATATGAATGAGATCTTTGGATGACTGGTGTGGTTAGTATAAAAAACAGAGTTTTTTAAAACCTAATGAATTCAAAACTTTGTTTTGAATTACTTATGCGCTTTGCGCATATGGTGCTTTGCACATTTGGCACACTTGGAAAAATGAAAAATGATAATTAAAAATGTTTTTTAGAACATTTTACAAAGTAATACCAAAAAATTTAGATTTTAATTATTAGAAAATTATTTGATTTTTTAGTAAATATCATTTTAAATTTACAAAACATTTGGAATAATAAATATTGTAAATTTAATGAATGTATTGTATACTCAAAAATTTATATAATTATAAGTATTTTGCTTATTTTTTTTCAAAATTAAACGAGCTTAACTCACTTAAGATTCTAGAAGCTTAAAAATATAGTAGATATTTTATCCTATAAAGATAAAATAGTGAAAAAGTTTAAAACTCCAAAACTATTAAATTTGATTATAATAAAAATCAAATACGATATTTTAAAACTAAAATATACGATTTAATTTTTTGTTTAATTAAATGCTTTCACTTATGTGAAACCTCGCTTTTTAATTTGAACGATACTTCTAAATTTCGTTTATGTGCAAATGGATAGGAATTCAGTTTGTAATATAAACGTTTCATTTTTGTTACATTTTAAACACGGTTAATTTTATTCGATAGCATAATTCGAAAACTTTTCTCAATACATTTCATTGGTATTTAATAGTTATTTTTATTTATTCATTAAAAAGTCCAAAAAGTTGAAGAATTTCGTAATTTATTATGGAATCAATTTCATACTGAAATTTAAAAAATAGAGTAAAAATTAGATTTCAAATTATTAGTTTTTAACTAAAAAAATTACATCAATTAAGAGAGTTTAGTATTTAATGTATATTCAGTTGAAAAAGGGTGTCGATATTCTAAAAATTCTTATAGAATTCTAGGTTGCAAATCGACTTGCTGTGTATACTATGAAAATTTGGTTTTATCAATGTTGAAATGAGCACTTCATGTGCTTTACATATATAATATACAAAACCTTGTTTGCACATACGGCAAATAAGGTTGTAATCCTTATACTGATTCTACAAATTTTTAAAATGGAAATGACAAGTTTGTACAAGGAAGCAATGCTTATGTTTTTTTCAACCAAAAAAAGTGATTAAAAAATGAAATTTAAAATACTTTACATTGGATTGTTTATACAATAAATCTTTTATATTATAAATAAAATAAAGCTCGAGCTAACCTATTTTAACTTTATAGGTTTTAAAACTCAATTTTTTATGGGACAGAAAATTCATCCTTTAGGTTTTCGTGTAGGTATTACAAAAAAACATCAATCTCAATGGTTTGCAAGATTTCATAAACATCAATATGCTCAAACGATCTTAGAAGATCATTTATTAAGACAAACGCTTTCGAAATTATTACCTGAAATTTTGCAAAAACAATTGAATAATTCCAAAAATAGTCTTAGCTCAGATGGTTTAAACCCAAATAATGCTAAAAATGAGAAAACCATGTCTCAACTTCCCAAAATATCTCACATCAAAATTGAACGAGGATTAATTCCATATGAAATTTGTATTCAAATTTATGCCCAAAATTGTGAATTATTAAAATCTGCTGTAGACAAACTGGAAATTCAACCATCCTTAGCTCATAATTTTTTAAAAAATCAATTAATTTTAGAAAAAGCCTCGGTTGCTTATGGCCAAAAATATTTGAATACTACTAGAAAAAATGGAGATGATACTTCTTTAGAGATTTCATCCAATAATGAAAAACAACAATCGTTATTAAACCGTAAAAAAACGAATCAAAAGAAATTTGGAAAGCCTCAATTATTAGCAAAACGCTTAAAAAAAAGACAAACTATTCTTCAACGTTTTCGTGAACGTTTTTTAAAAAATATGATCTTGGTTAAAAAAGGGAATAAAATTACTCGAAAACTCCAAAAAGACGAGTTAATGCTAAAACGCCGAAGAAAAAATAAGTCTCAATTTTCAATAAGCGTCTCTAAACGTATTAGCACAAAAGAATATCTAAATTCTAATACTAATTTAATCTTTAATAAATCTGCAAAATATTCACAAAAAATTACAAAATTTGTCAATATTTTTATGTCGAAAATGAATCGTGATTTTTTAAATCTATTAAAAAATCAAATGAAAGATTGGGATTCTTATTTGAAAAATCATAAAGATCAACAGCTTCAAAAATATGGCATATTACGCTATGCACCTTTAGGTTATCAGAAAAAATGGAGTTTAACTCGATTACAAAGGTTAAAAAATCAACCTTTACATATTTTAATGAAATTATTAAAATCTTTACAAAAACGAGCTCTTCAAAAAATGGAAGTTTTACGTCAAGATTTTATAATTTTAGGAACTTTATCCACATCTAAATCTTTTGCCTATTTTCAAAGAATTCGTTTTATTAAAGGTTTAAGAGAACTTATTCAACAAATTAAAATGGAACAAAGTGTTTTATTCCAACAAAAATCATCGTCTAGTTTTACTAAAATGAGCCATTCTAATAATAGAATAGGTTTAGAATCGAATCGACAAATTCAACGTCAATTTGAAAAATCACTTGAAAATTTAACTGATAAAGCATTAGCTAAAAAGTTTAGTAATTTAAAAGAAGAAAATCGTAAAATTAAATTTATTGATTATTTGCAAGATATAGTTCAAAAACACAGACATCAAAATATTTATCTTTATTTAGCGACTATTTCGGATTCTTTAAAATATTTAAAAAAAATTAAACAATTTACTAAACAACAAGCAAATTTTTTATATGGAGTAAATTTACAAGCCCTTAATTACAAACAAAGTGAAAATGGTTCTCTGGAGTCGGATTCTCAAAAAACACGTAGTTTTGTAAAAAGTCAAATCCTAAAAGCCGTAAACCAGGCCAATCGAAAAAACGATTTACAAAAAAATTTGCAAGATGTTTTCATAGAACAACTTCAAAAACAAAAAACAATTTCTAAACAAAATATTCAATTAATTCCAAAAATTTCTTTAAAATTTTATTCCGTAAAATCACAAAACTTAGAAACGAAAGCTTCTTTTGTTGCAGATTCCATTGTGGATGATTTAGAGAAACGAAAAGCTTTCCGTAGAGTCATTAAGAAAGCAAAAGAAGATTTAATGAAAACTTCAAAAGTTAAAGGAGTTAAAATTCAAGTTTCTGGACGTTTAAATGGAGCAGAAATTGCACGTTCAGAATGGGTTCGAGCAGGACGAGTTCCTTTACAAACATTACGTGCTAATATTGATTATTGCTATAAAACAGCTCAAACTATTTATGGAATTATTGGGGTTAAAGTGTGGATTTATAAAGGTTATACAAAAACTTCTAATGTTTCAAGTACTCGAGTAAATCCAATATTTGCTAATTTATAATATTTTTAAGGTCTGTCTTACCCACAACAAAAATAGACGAGGGTTGACAACTTGTTTCCGGTGTGTACAAAACACACCGTATGTGCCATCAAAAACCTTATCCACATTCTCTATCCACGTTCCATATCCACATTCCATATCCACATTCCATATCCACATTCCATATCCACATTCCATATCCACATTCCATATCCACATTCGTGGATAGGTGAAGCAAAGCTTCCGTGGATAGGTGAAGCAAAGCTTCCGTGGATAGGTGAAGCAAAGCTTCCGTGGGTAGGTGAAGCTGGAAAGCTCTGCTTGACCAGTGTTGGTGGTTGGGATTGGGGCTTGGGGCCCCGAGTGGGCACTTGGAACCAATGGTTCCAACCAAAAGGCAAAGCTTCCAAAGTTTTGGACTATCTTTAAATGGGCACTTGGTGGATAAGGAATATGGACGAGGTTTTTGTGGATTCCACTTAGAATGTTACAAGAATTTTTAAAATGCGTAATTAGATTCAATCTTGTATAAATTCTAAAAACTCTTGTAACATTTTTAATATATGTATAATAGGCGTATGTAAAGATGAGATGCTTATGCAAGAAAAAGTTTGCTTGTAAACGTAAAACTTATGCTATTCTGTAACTTTATACCTATTTGTGCATAAATAAAGTTGAAACCAACTGTTTCAAATATTAGCGTTAGTTTATTTTTTAAAAAATAAACTAACACTTTTTTCTGTTTTTTTTCTTAATAAATCAAATGATCAATTTACTCATTTTTTGTTTCGACTTACCAATTTTTAAATTGTATATAGATTGAATCCAAAAAAGTTTTTGGATTCTTGGTGTGCTTTGTCTAAAAAACAGAGTTTTTTAAAACCTAATGAATTCAAAATAAAGTTTTGAATTACTTATGCGCTTTGTATAAAAAACAGTGTTTTTATGACCTAATGTGCTTTGCACATTTGGCGCATATGGTGCTTTGCACATTTGGCACACTTGGAATATGTTTACAATATTAAGGAATATAGGTAAAGAATTTCAATGGTAGTATAGAATAATCCATTGAACTATTCTTATGTACGGAGTACGTACGGTTCTTTAGAATCAAATTGTTAAAAAATTGTTCTAAACTAAACAATTGCTTAATAGTATTAAACAATTTAAATGATTAAAAAATAAAAATGAAAGAATTTTTGCCAACTGGTAAATCTTGTCATTCTAGCTTAGTGACAGCAAGCATTTCTAATAAAAACTACAAAATAAGGTACACTCGTATTTCTATCCGAGCAAATGTTATATCAATGGTTAACATTACAAATGATTCCATAGAAATTGATAAAAATATCTCTTGTTTTTGGAATTTTTCTTTTGATAAAGGACGTTTAAAAAGTTTTGTATCTTGGTTTTTAAAAAATTATGGCGAAAAAAAAACCATTGAATTGTTAGAACAGCTTAAAGATTTAGGTTTTGGTTATGCAACGAAAGCTGGTATTTCTTTAGGAATTGATGATTTAAAAATACCACCTCAAAAATTAGAACTAATTCGTCAAGCTGAAGCAAAAATTGCACATGGACTTTTACAATATAAAAAAGGTGAAATTACAGGTGTGGAGCGATTTCAACAATTAATTGATACTTGGCACCAGACAAGTGAAAGTTTAAAGCAAGAAGTTATTCGTCATTTTGAAGCCACCGATGTTTTGAATCCTGTCTATATGATGGCCTTTTCAGGTGCTCGAGGAAATATTTCTCAAGTTCGACAATTAGTTGGAATGCGGGGCTTAATGGCAGATCCACAAGGGAAAATTATCGATTTTCCTATTCGAAGTAATTTTCGTGAAGGTCTTACATTAACAGAATATATTATTTCTACTTATGGTGCTAGAAAAGGGATTGTCGACACAGCTTTAAGAACAGCCACAGCTGGGTATTTAACTCGAAGATTAGTCGATGTGGCCCAGCACGTGATCGTTTCACAGTTCGATTGCGGAACAAATCGTGGGATTTTTTTATTTGATATGAAAGAAGGAAATAAAATTATTTATTCTTTTAAAAATCGTTTAATTGGTCGTGTTTTGGCAAAAGATATTATGATTAAATCGAGCATTCCTAACAATGAAGAAATAACTCATACCAACGAATATGATTCAAAAAAAAGCCATTCCAATAGGCTTGATGTGAAAATTTCTGTGGTCAAAAACAGGGAGATTGCGGATTCAAAAAAACAAAAAATAATGTCGCAAAAAGCCAATGGATTGATTGCTACTAGAAATCAAGAAATTTCATCTGATTTAGCAGGAGCGATTACAAAAATGACAAAAAAAGCATTTGTTCGATCTCCACTAACATGTGAAACGCGAAAACTTGTTTGTCAATTATGTTATGGTTGGAGTTTAGCTAATAATAGCTTAGTCTCTATAGGTGAAGCGGTGGGAGTTATTGCTGCGCAATCTATTGGTGAACCAGGAACTCAATTAACCATGAGAACTTTTCATACAGGAGGTGTTTTTTCCGGGGGTTTAACCGATCAAATTCGAGCTCCTTATGACGGAAAAGTTAAATATACTATACCTATAGCTGGAACATGTGTTCGAACTCCGCAAGGACAAATTGCTTTTTTAACAAAAACAGAAGGTTTTTTAACAATACAAAAATCTATTTCAAATACTCAAGAAGATAGGAAATCGAAAATGAGTTTGAATGCAGAACAAAATGCGAATTCCAAGAGTGCAGAGCAGTCCAGTAATCCAAAAATCTTTTTGGATTCAATGAGTATAATTAAAGAAATGCATCGAGTTCCTGCTTATACATTATTATTTGCTCGAAATGGACAAAACGTTTTTAAAAAACAAATTATTGCACAATTTTCAACAATATCACAACAACAAACACAGCGAGGAGATGCAGAACAAACTATTTATGCTGATTTAGAAGGTGAACTTTATTATAGTCATATTGATTTATTAGAGTTACGTAACAAAAAATATGGAGATATTACTTGGAAAACTGAAGATTGGGCCAAATTATGGATTTTAGCAGGTAAAATTTATAAAGACCCCATTTATTCTTACTTTTTTCCAAATTCAGGAGATTTGATTAATCAAAATACTGTTATGAATCAAATTTGCTGGGTTAGCCCTTATTCTTGTTTTTTAGAAACAAATTGGAATTCTGCTGGCCAAATAAATTCCAATTTAATGAATCCACCAACTTTTTTATCTTCTTGGAATAATAAATATTTTATGTCACCGGCAATTCGTCAAAATTTGGATAATCAAATGCCAAGAAATTTTGGAAACGTATGGAATCACAAAAAAATATTTAAAAACACTTTTACTAATATTAAGAGTTTGTCTAAACTTTTGGATGCTCCATCTATTCAAATTTATGATTCTAAGAATATTCAACAAAATTTCAAAAGGTTAAAACGCAAACGTTTGACAGGAAATATACAAACAAGTTTGATAAATCCACTGCCATCAAAGATTGTCGAGACTCCATCAAAATTTCACTCTAAAACCAAAAATAACTTGTATAAAACAAAAGCCACAAAGTGTTTGAAATCTTATTTACAATTATATTCTGAGTTAAACTCAACTCGAGTAACACGAAAAGATTTGGCTTTACCGACACATCAACCTTTTAGTAGGAAAGTTTTCAAATTCAAAACCCTCTTTTATTACCCATTTCAAAAATTTACGCGTAAACGTTTAATCCATCTACTTTATCAAAAACCAGTTGTTTTACCTATTTCCAATAATAATCAAGCTAGGGATAATAATCGCAATTCTAAAAAATTGCCAACAACTATTAATTTTGTTCTGGATCCAAAGAAAAAAAATGATTTGAATCGTTTAACTATTTTAAAAAATTTAAAAGTTAAAAAAAATAAATTAGCTGAAAATTTTAGAAAAAATTTTAATACTTGGGTAATTTTACGTTTAATTCCACCTGTTATCAATCAAAAAACGATTCAAGCTAAAATACATCGAATTATGATTTATAACAAAAACTATCATTTAATTTCAACGAATCATAGTAATATTAGAACTTCTTTGCCTTTTTTCCATCAAAACTTAATTCTTAATAAAAATTTGAATGCTAATGTCAATGCTGAGAATTTAAAAAATATTGAAAATCAAACGAACCAGTTTACACACGACTTAAACTTTCGCCAATTTTTAGCTAAAAGCAAAATTAAACAAATGGATCAACCTATTAATATACAGCAACATAATTTCAAAAATCTTTTAAATTGTAAAACCTATAAACTAAATAAAACAGCCCATTTGAAAAATAACTCCGATAATTCACAGTTTGATGTTTGGACAAAATCTTTTATTTTAAAATCTTCAGATTTTAGTCTTTTTTTTAAAACCCAAACGTTTCAAAAAAAACGTCAAATAGACAGATCAAGCGACCCTAATAAATTTAAAAATAATCAATTAATTCTTACAAATCCAGTACTTTTTTTAAATTTATCTGATATTCGATATCAAAAGTTAAGCTATGTATTTGATTTTAATAATTCTATTCAATCTTCTTTTGCTTGGTGGAAACCAAAAAGGTTTTTAAATGGTTTGTGTGCAAAACACGCACAGAAAAATGTCAATTTGTCAACGTTTCAATCCACGAATGGTTTTAATACCAAGTTTTTTGAAAATCCTAAGAAGAATTGTAAAGATCCAGAACATTGGTTGTCTTTTTTTTCAGAAAAAAAACAAGCAAAAAATAAATTAATAAACGTTCAATATCAATGGAATTTCTCAGAAAATTCTTATTTGGCTAAAAAATCTATTCATCCAAATGTTTCGCCAAAAGATTTTGATGTTAACAAAAAAGACTTAATATTCAGTTTCATTCCATTAAAAAATTTTTTAACTTCCAACATAATAAAAGAAAAAAAGATTGATTTCGTTACCAATAAAAAAAGTCAAAATGGCTTGAAACCAGTTCTAGGAAATACATATCAATGGAGTCCTAACCCTAACCTTTTTTTCCAATGGTTTCCTCATTTGTATCAAACTTATAATAATGGTATTTTTATTTTTTCAGGACCTTTAATTTTCGAAAAATTTGTCAATGAACAAAAATCAACAGGGAAAACTAAAGAAATTAAACAAATGAAAAATAAGCGATTGTTGAACATTTCTCATTATGCAGTTAGAAAATCCTCTTCTTTCTCAAACTTTTCAAAATTAAGTTATCGACAATTTCCTAAAATAGAAAATGAAAAAATTGATTTTTTAACCAGAGCAAATGCTGATAATATAACTTTTCCAGTAGAAAAGTTTCAGTTTTTCAATCAAAACAAAAAACAAAACTATTCTATCAATCAATATCAAAAAAGTGCGAAATTAATTCGTGTGGTATTCATTTCAAAAGATATTTTTGGTAATAAAACCAACTCTAAAAATGATTTAAGTAGCTTTTTTCAACATCAAAAAATTGCAAACAAAGTAAAGAATCAAATTGACTCAGACCCAAATAAATCCTCAACGACTAATAAAAAACTAATTAAAATAACATCAAAAAATTTATTAAATTTTCAACAAAATTGGAAAGCAAAAATTCACTTAATTGATGAAAAATGGAAATTTAAGATTACAAACAAAAATAAAGTTAAAAGTATTCCTTTTGTTAACGAAAAGAAAACAAAATTTTATTTTGTGAAAAAAAACATTCTAAATAACTTGACAAATCATTGTTCTGTTTTTGAGAAAAAAGTATTGTTGAAAAATCGAACAAATTTAATGGCTTTAAAAACAAGTCAACAAAACATTCGTTGGTGTAATGTAAAACTAACTTCAAAATCGAAAATATTGAATAATAATTATAGCGTAGGTACCGCTAAAAACTTTAATAAATCTAATTCTTCAAATCGATATAGTTTTCAGACCAAAAAAAGTAATAAAAATGTTTTTAAATATTCAGTAAATGGTCATGAACTTTTTTGGCTTCCTCAAGAAAATTATCAAATACCTTTAACCATTAAACCTAACCAACAAATGTTTGTAAAAAATCCAATTTTCATTAATAAAAAAAATGACCACTCTTTTATATATTTGACAAATCGTCAAGGTTTGAAAAAACCATTAAAAACTCAATCCGAAGGGTTTTTGACTCTAAAAAAATCAAAATTTAAGGAATTATTTTGTAGTCCTAAAAAACAAACTCACTCTTTTGCTCAACATTTGATCAATTCACCTAAACAAAATTTTTCCGAATTCAATGGTGTTGTTAAAAAAAATCGGATTAATAAACAAAGACAAATAAAACGTTTAAAATCATTAAAGCTCACTTGTTTAGTTTTACAATCTAAAATCTTATTGGTTTTAAAAAAGAAATGGATTTTAAAGCACGAAACTTCGTTTCATTTTAATGAAATGTCTTTAAAAACATCTCAAAAAATGAAACCTTCGTCTTTTTCAAGTGTGTTAAATGTGCAAAGCACATTAGGTCCTAAAAAACCAGAGTTTTTTAGACAAAGCACACCAGCAATCCAAAAAGGTTTTTGGATTCAATCTTTCAATTTTAAAACAAAATTAACTTCTAATATTAAGACCAAAGTTTTAAACAAACCTGAAACTTTTTTATCGTTTTTATCCACATTAACAAAGAAAAACCCAAAATTTGATGAAAAATTCAGAGTTATTTCATTCCAAAAAGAAATCCCAGAAAACATGTCTTTATTTGGAACCCCGCTGACTTACCCAGGAATTTATAATCCTCTTTCTTTCTCTCATTTCCAAAAAAATAAGAATGAAAAAAAAGCAATAAGTGAAACAATTCCTATGAAAAATAGTCCTATTCAAGCCAACCACGGTTTAAACCGAAACGAAAAATCCGATTATGATCTAATCCTTAAACAAGGATGGATGTATATTCCTTTGTGGTCGGACTTCTCCAAACTTGAAACATTACACCAGTCTGTAGTAGATTTAGGAAAGAACATTTTAGACGATTTATCTTTTTCAACCCATAAAGTTTATTTAGAGTGCCTTCCTTTAAATTTAACAAAATCGAGTTTTTCTCGTTTTAATTGGGAGAATTTATTGAATTTAGCTTCTATTTCAAATTTACAAACTAATTTGGTCCATAATGATAAACCAGATTTTTCGGATTTAAATCCTCTTAAAAATACATTCCCTTGGGATTTACCCTCACAAAGTGGTACAAATATGTTAAACTCAATCCAAAAAAATCATGTGGATACAAATCTAATGAATAATAATCTAAAACATTCTGTAACTAATCTAAGCTATGAAACGACCAGTGATGCAAATACTTTCAATTTACTCCCAACTGTAAATCAGTTAGGCTGTAAAGCAATAAAAAATCTTTTAAAAAATGGCTATCGATTTTTAGAAACTCATCAAAATAGCAATCAAAACTTTAATCCCAATAATTTTACAAAACATTTTTCATTCAAAGAAAAAGATTCTAATATTAAACCATTTAAAATTAATAAAATAATTTCAAGTGTCCAAAGTACACCAACAATCCAAAAAGGTTTTTGGATTCAAACGGAAAAAACATTATTAAAAAAAAATAAAAGAAACGACATAGAAGTGCAAGATTTTGATCAAAAGAAAAACATCCCAACAAACAACATTTTAGCAATGAAAAACGGGTGTCATAAAAAAATATTAAATTCAAACTGTCGATTCTTTTCGAATTTTGGATTAATCCATTCGAAACCGAGAAAAATTGGATTATTAATTCGTCCTATGCATTTTAAAATTTTAATGAATCCTGAGCAATATAAAACCCAAATTTACAAGTTTCATAAAAAAATCCACCAACCCCCTTTTTCTCTTTTATTATACAAAAATTTTTACTCGAGCTTTTTAAATCAACAAAAATCTTCTAGAAAATTTATATCGACTTTTCCTGGCCCTGATTTCAAAATGGTTTGGAAACTGCCATTACCATCGAAATCTTTCAAAAAAAGTCATGTACAGACTTCAACTAATACTAACTTTTGGAATTTATCACGAAACCGTCAAAAAATTATAAAATCGAAAAAAAAGGATTTGGTTTCAGATTCTATCAAGCCCAATTTATCTCATTCTTTACAATATATTCATCAATCTAAAAAAACGCATTCTATTTTTCGCGACCAAGACGTAGGTTTTTGGAATATTCGTAACTATGAACAAATTTATTTTTCTGCGTATCCCATCAATTTTTTACCACTTCAAATGAAATCTTGGGTACCAACCAATGTACAATATCCTTTTAAAACAACTTTTATACGTTTTCAATCTTCTACTAATTTATACCAGAACTCTTTTAAAACATCTGCGAAATTTAATAATCAAATTATACATTCTCTTATTTTCAAAAATAAACAAAGAATTGAATATTTATTATCTTCTTGTTCGACATCTAAAAAACAAACGAAAGAAACTTGTTTTATTAATAAGACAAAAAGTCACATTCCTAATGTTCCACCAACAGTGGAAGCAGTCCAACTCTTCAATCCAAATACCTTTTTGGATTTCACAAACCATAGTTTGATTCGAACAAAAACCAAGGATTATCTGACAATGTTTTTACATTTATTTGGGTTGTCATGTCCTTTACCTTCTTTGAATTTTTCTATTTCTCAAAAAATGGCCTATTTTGCAAACCAAAGATTATTTGCCTCTTATTTTTTGAATCAAAAACTCAAGCATAATAGTAATGTTCCAGAGAAATTTTATAATTGTTTTCATTCTACCCCAATTTCAAAAAACCAATGGATTTTATATCCTCAAAAATTGATTTTATCTGAACAAAATTTTGCTACGACTAGTTTCTTTAGTCCTATACACGGAGAAATATTACCTAACAATATTACAGTCAATAATTTGTTATTAGAAAATAGTTCGAATCAGACAAGTTTACAAAATTTTAATAATAGTCATTTGATTTTGACAAAATCAGATTTATTTAGCGTTTGCTTACCAAATGTGATATCTAATAGTTCGCCTGATTTTTTACTAAAACCATTTAAAAATGAAATTTTATTCAATGATTTAGGAAAGAATTTGAATTTTGAAAAATTTTCAAAAACCCACGTTTTTAAAAACAACATCTCGACTTTTTTGAAAGAAGTTTACATTTCTAATCAAAATTTTAAGTTATTAGAACAAAAATTTTATGAAAAACTCAATTTACAAAAAATTTATGTGCCTAATTTGGTGGTTAAATATAAGAATAAAATTTATAAAATCAAAGGATTAACCATTGGACCTACCGATGCCAATCAAAAGCTGCGTTTAGGTAAATTTTTAGTTTATGGAAATAGTCTTTATTCTGAATTTGGGTTAGATCGAGCCGGTCAAATTATTCACATCAATTCTCAAAAAATAACATTAAGGCATGCTCAATCTATTTCAGTGTCACCTAAAGGTATTTTGCATACTTATAATAATGATTATATTACTAAAGATTCCCCTGTGATGACTTTACCTTTCCAAACATTAAAAACAGGAGATATTGTTCAAGGAATTCCAAAAGTTGAGCAATACTTTGAAGCTCGAACTACACAACGTGGCCGTCTTTTTGTACACAGTTTACCCGTTTTACTTCAAGGGATTTTTGAACGTTATCGTTCTCAATTAACATTAGAAAAAGCCGTTCAGCAAAGTTTTTTAAAAATTCAACAAATTATTGTAGATGGAGTTCAAAGAGTTTACCGATCTCAAGGGGTTAGTATTGCAGATAAGCATTTAGAAGTCATTGTTCGACAAATGACTTCGAAAGTTCAAATTGTATATGGAGGTCAAACTGGTTTTTTTCCTGGCGAATTTGTAGATTTAGAGTTTGTTGAACGTGTGAATCGTTTTTTAATGGTAAAAATTCGATATGAACCTGTCGTTTTAGGAATTACTCGAGCATCTTTAGAAGTGGATAGCTTTTTATCGGCAGCTAGTTTTCAACAAACTACGAAAATTTTAGCCAAAGCCTCCGTTTATAGAAAAAAAGATTTTCTTAAAGGTTTAAAAGAAAATATTTTAGTTGGAAATTTAATCCCTGCAGGAACAGGATACCTCCTAACAACATAAATCTTATCAAAATCATAATTTTTTGTATGTATTTTTGCATAAAACCAGAAAAGCTTAAATGTTTTGAAGATAAAAACATTCATACAAATCAATACTTCTAAATTACAAACTTATTATTACCTTTTTGTATAAAAACCGAAAAATATTATGTAATTTTTTTTCAAAAATTTAATAAGATTTGTTGAAATTACCAACAAAGACATTTTTGAAATCATAACAATTTCAATTTTTTCAAAACTTCCTTAGAATTTTTTACAATTCTAAGGAAGTTTTGGGTAACACATTTCGGGCATACTTGCAACAACTGTTGTTAATACAACACAACGAAATTTTTAGTTTAAATTCAAAATAAAATCCCTTTTATGCTAATCCATAATTTTACGTTTATATGTAATTAAAGCTAGACAGTCCCTTTTATAATTTTTATTCATTTTGAAAACATTGGAATCATAAAAAAAGCTTGGCTTTATTCTTATCGATAGATGATTGCTAATCTAGGCAACATTTTTTCAACTAATAGCCATCCTGACCGTTTAAAAAACAATTTTTTAGTAAAATTTTTTGTTGACAACAAATGAAAATAGGTATATAATAGTTTAAAATACTTTATCAGTTTTTATGCCTGCTTAACTCAATCGGTAGAGTATCGGTTTTGTAAACCGAAGGTTATCGGTTCAACTCCGATAGTAGGCTTTGATTCACAAAAACCAGCCACTCAAAATTTAGATTTTGAGTGAAAGGTAATCTCATGAAAAGATCATGAGCAAATAAGTGAAAACTTGACCAATTAACGAGTAAATTGAAAAATTAGTTAATTTTAGGAAAATTTGTCATTGATTTAGATAAGCAAAATTGAATTAAATATCAACTAAACGTAGTAAAAAAATAATATTTTGCGACTTTAAACATTGAAACTTTGTTTTCAATATTGACAAAGCAGGGACTTTTTCTATTTGTTTTAGCTTTATTTAATGAAATTTTAGTATATTGAAAATGAAGTATGAAAATCTTAATATCTAGTTTGGAGATGTAAAGCACATGGTATTTGCCAAATACGCAAAGCAACGTATGCGTAAAGCGCATAAGTAATTGAACAACCTTGTGCATATTCCATACCCACGTTCTATATTCACATTCCATATCCACATTCCATATCCACATTCGTGGATAGGTGAAGCAAAGCTTCCGTGGATAGGTGAAACAAAGTTTCCGTGGGTAGGTGAAGCAAAGCTTCCATGGACAAGCGAAGTTGGGAACCAATGATTCCAACCAAAGGGTAAAGCTTTCAAAGTTTAAATTTATAAGTCATAAATAATTTAAGAAGCTTTGCTTTATCTATCCACGGAAACTTTGTTTCACCTATCCACGGAAGCTTTGCTTCACCTATCCACGAATGTGGATATGGAATGTGGATATGGAATGTGGATATGGTCCGTGGATAGAGAATAAGGTTTTTTATTCAAGTAATTTTAAATATTGAAAAAAATAAATTTAGTTTAAAAACCGATTATTCTGAATTAACAAAAAAACAAACATTTGTATTTTTATTTTTAATGATTTTTATTTGCTTTGTTAAGCAAAAAAATTTAAAGGAGGTTTTGTGTGAAAACACAACAATTAGCAAAAACAAAATTTTATAAAAAGTATAGTTTTTTGCAAATAAGTTTATCCAAATTTTTATATTGGCGTAATACAAAAAGAAATGATAATTTGACTGATTTTAAATCTTGGTTATCATCAAAAAAAAAAGAGAATACAACATTAGAGCAAGAAATAATTATGGTTCGACAATGTTGGCATTCTTTAAAGTTTAATAATGCTGAAATAACTTTCAAACAAAAACTTCTTGGAAATCCTGAAACGTTTTGGAATTTAATAACACCAGGTCAATTTTTTCCACATAAAAAAGCATTTATGCATTATTGGGTTTTTCCTTTAATAGGTTTTGTAGTATTAACTTACATTAATCAAAAAAATCATTTCCAAACTTATTCTAATTTACAGTTTTGGCCTTTCTTAACAACATCTAATTCTCCTAATTTAACAAAAAAATTTAAAAATTTAATAGCTGTACAGTTAAGAACTCCTCGCTCAAAACAAAGTGAAAATTTGTCCCAAAAGAGTCAACAGTGTTTCAATGAATCAACTAATTCAGAAAACTATATTGCTCAATATTTAGATAGAAATTTTAAAACAAATTCTTTAACATTATTAAATTTAGAAGAAAAAGAATTTGAAAATTTACAACGATTTTACTTATGTCAACTTCAAAATTCTTTTTCTTCTATGGATTTCGGCAATTTTAAAAAACTAAAAGATAATCGAAATATTAACCCATCGAATTTAAAATTGCAAAATTTGAAACCATTCATCAATTTTGATAAAAATATTAACAAAAAAAATTTAATATTGTGTGTGCAAAGCACACCTTGTGCGCAAAGTACACAAGCAAGTCAAAACCTTTTTTGGACTGATAATAATTTAGAAAATAACAATGAAATTTTTCACAAAAAATCGCAATTTACGACGTTAAAAACTAAAAAACTATTGAATTCTAATAAAAAGAGTTTATTTTCTTTTTTAACAAAAAAGAAAATTCAACCCACCAAAGCGAATAGAAAAGGTTTCAATGAAAATTTTTTAGATATTAACTTTTGGTCTCGTTCGAGTATGAAAGGGTTTTGGTTGAGGTTATATACAAAACCAATGAAAACTCATTTTAATTTGATTCGATCGAAACCTATTCTTTTTTCTGGCTATTCGAATCAATGGAAATTAAATTTAGACGAATTCCCTCAAAAAGTTTTCCCAATTCCTCATTTTTTCCACACTGATCAAAAATCTGCAAATTTTCTAACTGGTGTCCACTTATTTTTATCTGAATCCCAATTCAATGTTTCAAATATAACAAACCCAACTCCTTTAGAGTCTTATAATAATGCTTCACTATTTTTAGACAATTTCATCAAAAAATCTCAACTTATTTTAAAAAATACTGAAAAAATTAGTATTTTGAACCAAAAAAAAGATTCAAAAGTTTCCAATTCTCAATCAAATTTTTATATCCCAAAAGAGCATTTAGGAAAAACAAAATTTTATTTACCAAATAAATTCGAAAGCCAATTGATTGAAAATATAAATTGTGTTTTAAAAAACCCGGGTGTACTTGAAAAATTAAAATATTTAGAAAACCATCTAGAATTCATAAGGTGTAAGTCTAAACTATTAAACAATTTTCAAAAACTTTTAAATAATACAGAAAAATTAAATTCCAATCCTGTTTTCTTAGTTTCAAAAAATCAAAAAAAAGAGTATCAAATCAAAAAAAAGGCAAATTTTATAAAAAAACAACTGTCTGCTGATTTAGATCAATTGTTTTTTACCAAATATTTAACAGATGAAATCGAGAATGACCGAATACTTTCTCAAAAAAAATTCAATATGAATTTAAAAAATCTACCCATTCCATTGATGATGTTAGAACATGCCAAATTGAATAACAACTTTAGATTACCTGTCTATTTAGACCAATTGAACTATTTGTTGAAAAAATTAAAAAAAGAAAAAAACATTCAAGTTAAAAATGCCAATTTAGCAGAATTTTTAAATTTAAAACCTCAACTTGGGCTGACTCGTTTGAATTGGCCAACTTTTGATCTTTACGAAAAAAATCTTAACAAAAACAAGGCCAGTTCTTTAATAAAATCAAATAAAAACCAATCATTTTTTACAAAATCATTAAAATGGATAACTTATGAGTTGTTTTTATTACGTTGTTTGAAAAACAACGTCAAAAGTTTTGAATCGAATTTTTTTCCAATGGTGCAAAGCACCCCAGAAATCCAAAAAGATTTTTGGATTCATAAAAAAGAGAAATTCAATGAAAACTCTATGGGAATAGCTTCTCCTTATTTGAATGAACCACTTTTTTCATGGAATCAATTCCAATCTAAAACTTTACTTTTTAGACAAAACAAAGTTAATTTGGCAAAAGTTTTGAAAAACTGGGCTGTGGAAAAAGAAAACAATGAATCTTATTGTTTTCTTTACAAAACTCCTTTATTAATGTCAGGTTATGGTTTTCCAGAAAAGTTGTTGAATTGGAGAAATAAATTGGAATATCATGTAAAAAAGAATACTTTCAATCCAAATGTCATGCCTTTTGTTCAAAAAACTTTAAGTTGGGCAGATGATATTGAAACAAAAGTTCCTATAAATAATAACGTAACAAGTCAAAATCCTTGGATTTTTCTAAATTCTAATCATTCTTTTTTATACAATACATCGAATTATTTACAAACTCCTACTCCGACAAACAATATATCCAATCAGTCATCATTTCATAGAAATAATGGCGTGAAAGAGCAGCCTTTCATTTTAATTAAAAATTCGAATCAATCTTTTTTTATCACACTAAAAAAAGAATGGCTTCTGAAAAGCCATAAGATCACTAAACATTTTACTCAATTTCTAAAATTGATTTTAAAAAAATTTAATACTTTATTAAATGTTGAATCAGCGAAAATTTTAAATAAACATAATTTAGAAGAATATTTAAGTTTTAATCGACAAGTACTAAAATTGTATCGAAAAGAGAATCCGATTCTAAAAATGTTGACTTTAAAAAAACAACCTAATTTAATCAAATCTTTAGTTTTAAAAAATTTAGAAAAACGCAAAATGGAAAAAGTGTTTAGAACTTATTTATCGTCCAAATCCACTGAATTTGAAAACCCATTGTTCTTAAAAACAACAAATAAAAATTTTTTAAAAAAAATGAATCTCAATAAAACTCAACTTTTTAGTGTTTTAACAGATTTAAAAACGCGGATGAAAAAGAACGGTTCTGGTTCGAAAAGCTATTTACTGAATAAATTTTTTAAAACGGATAGTTTCATTTTAAAAAAATCTCCGAATAATATGCAATATTTTAAATTGAAAGCTGTTAATAAAGTTGCAGTTTTAAGAAATTCCAAGCAAAAGCATGATAAAATCTACCGTACTCGAATATCTCCTAATACTTTGTTAAAAAGAATTGGTTTTATTTTTTTAAACCAAACATCAGCGGTTACTTCTAAAAATGAGAAGATATCCAATTCTAATCCACCAATGACTTTCGTAAAAAAATCTAAAATTTCTAATCTAAATACTTCCAAAGAATTTTCCAATTCTTTAAAATCGATTCCAGAAAAATCCAAGATTTATGATTTCAATACAGATAAAACAACTTTTGATGATAATACAATTTCACGAATAGAAAAGCAAAAATATCAACAAAAAAAACGTCGTAGAAAAAAACAAAAATTAGAAACAAGAAGAAGAAAAAAAAGAAAACGTTTTTACCCACGACCAAAATGGATACGTTTTCATCTTTATAATAAATTTTTAAAAACCCGTCATTTTAGTTCAAATGCGAATATGCTTTTATCTTTAAAAAAAAGAAGAAATACGGAAAAACCAAAATCTTTCAACCAAGAAATAGACTGTCTGAGACTGTTAAAGTCTAAACAAAATGGAAACTGGTCTTATGAAATGAAACAAGGTGAAGTTTTAAAAAAAGTGAAAATGGACGGTATTGATTCAAAATTGTCCCGTTCTCATTCAAATCAACTCAAAAAAAATTCAAAGAGAGATAAAAAAAACCATATTTTATTTCAAAGTCAATTTAAAAACCTTCAATTCAAAACTAAAATTTATAGAAATAATAAACAAAAATGGGGTTCCTCACTTCAAGATACCCCAAATTTAGAAAAATTAACATTTCGTAAATTACAAACAGCTTGGTCTTTTCCTGTCTACACAAACTCAGCATTTTATAAAATATCAAATACGGTTATGAGCGACTTTCAACGTTTATGTTGGAAATCGTATTGGCTTCGTTCAAACTTAACACCCTATATTCAACGAATTCAAAATAAAATGAAAAACATGCAAAAGATGCAAAACCATTGGTATTCTGTTTCTATTTTAAAAACTTTTTTAACGGATTTTCTAGGATTTCATTTACCTGAAATACATCTTGAGATGAACTCCAAGTATGCAGAGCACACTAGTACTGCAAAAAGTTCTTTGGATTCATTGACACGCCAAACCGACTGGAATCCTCCATTTTTTTCTAATTCGAATCTAAAAACACTTGAAATTGCAAATACTAATCTCGAACAAACTCAAGCTTTTAATTCTTATTTAACTCAAAGAAAACAACCTGAATTATTTTGTTATTTGAATATAAAAAATGCATTGGAAAATCAAAATTACGTTTCAACGTTTTCAGTTTTTCAAAATTCTATCAATATAGCCGAGTATAATCGCGTGTTATACCAGAGAATTCTAAATATTATTAAAAATGTCAAAGTTCACTTAAACGTGAATGGTCAAGCTAATGCAAGAAGTTTCAAACAAGGACGTCAAAGAAGTGAACAAACACAATCTAAAAATTATTGGAATCAATTAGGACGCCAAATTTCTCCTCAAATTTCAGCATTTTCGCTTTTTTCAAATTCTATGAATTCTTCTTTAAAACCTTTTGGAGATTTACCGACACTTAGAGTGTTATGGGCTTTAAACAAAACTCAATTGTTAACTTTTAAAGAAAAAAATGAAATTCAGAACTTATGGGCTAATTTCAAATTAAGAGAACAAAAAAAATCGAATAAGACGAAAAAATTTTTAACGAATTCAGTCCAAAAAATTTTAAAAAAAAGTGTCAATGATTTGTCTTTTGAAAAATATCAATTAGCTACAGAAAAAGTTCGTGCTTCTGGGTTATATACAAAAAATTATACAAATTATTTACGTCAATTAAAATTTAAATTGAAAAAACAAAATGAAAAGTTTTTAGAAAAGAAAGCATACAGAAGCAATGAAATTCCCACTCAATACAAGACCAAATGGAAAGATAGTTTTACAATTCAACCTCAAAAAAATGCAAGCCGTGCTTTCCATTTTTGGTGGTCAACCAAAAATTTAAATTTTCAGTCATTTTTAATTCAAATGCATGATTTTCATGTTCAAAATGAGCAAACATTTGAACAATTTATTTTACCTGAAACAGAAAATTTGAATGTTAAAAAACAAACATTTTTCCGTGAGCGTAAAGCGCACAAGCAATCTATAAATCTTTTTGAATTCGATCAACAGCAAGAGCCAACTGAAATTTTACAAAAAAATCAACAAAAAAATCCATTTGTTTCGGTTTTTGGGATGAATAGTTTATGGTTATGCGCCATTTTATTTCATATTTGTTGTTTATTTTCAGTGGTGCGTATTCCTGAAATAAGAAGTTTACTAAAATTTCAAATTTTATTGATTTATAAAATTTCTAATAGTTATTTAATGGTTCTTTTTTCAATTTATGAATTGTTAATCAATTATAAAAATCAAGTCAATCGTGTTTTAACGCTTATAAAAAGTGGGTTACTTCAGACCAATGAAAAAAAGTCAATTTTTTCGAATTTGTCTAATAAATCTAATATTTCTTATTACAATAAGTATTTTTATCTTTTTTTTCATAAACAGAATGCTAAAAATTTATTAAATCAATCCACATTATTAGAAATAACATATCGTTTACCAGTATTAGGGAATAGTTGGGAAAAACTAGGTTTATGGTACTTCCGTCTGAGTCAAAAAAATGCTAACAAACAATCCAAAAACTTTTTGGAATTCAATTCAAAGAAAACGTTCCAAATCAAAAAAACAAGCGACCTAATCAACACAACTGAAAAAATGAAGATTTCTAATCAAAAACACGAAATTGAATCTTTTATTTTAAGTCAATATAACGTACATCCTCCCATGTTTATTGATTCTTTACCAAAAAATGTGAAAAAAAATGTGTATACTTTATTATTCAATTGGTTTAAAATGAATCGACAAAAATTCAATGTTTACAAAACCAACCCGATTTTTTCTTTTTTAAATCCTAAATTATATATTGTTTTTAATCTAAAATTACAAAAATCTATACTTTCCTTAACTGTTTTATTTTTAAATAAATTCTGGTTGACATTGTTTTATTATTTTATAAATGTTTCGTATACTATTGTATTTAAATTGATTGATATTTTGGAAGCTTTTATGTTAATTATTTATAAATTTTTAGAAAAACCTGCGGAATTACTGATTGAATGGATTGCTCAGTTTTTTCTTCTCGAATGGTCCTCGGATATCAATACATTTGTCCCAGAAACTTTCGATATTTATACTTGGACTTCTTTTTCTAAATTCTCACGTAGTTTGAAAATATTTGGTCCTTTAGGATTTATAGTGCAACGTCGTGTTTGGAGTTTTCTGGAACTCTTCATGCAGTCTATGACTAAACCAGATACAGATTTAATTGTGCGCCAAAAAAAAGGAATGATTTTTTGGGATATTTGGGCAGAAATTTTAATTCAAGCCGCTGAAAAATATAATATTAACATACCATCATTAACCACATTAAAAGAAGAGCAAGAACTTTTAATTGAAAAATTGTTAGAAGATGATCAATGGAATTGGTATCAGTCGAGTAATATGATGCAAATGACGCCATTGATGGATTTAATATTAACAGAACGACCTAAAAGTTGGTGGTATTCTAATTTAGAATCATTGAATTCTCATTTTGTTTTGTATTCTTCAAATTTACAACAAGGTTTACTCCCATTTACAAATAACAAAAATAAAGATTTAAAAGCCCATCCGAAAAATACAAACAAACTCCAAATTTTTAAAACTTTAAAGAGAAACCGTAGCCTTGCCACAAAACTACCAATGATTGCGAATATAAGTCCAAATTCTATTGAAAAACTAACTTTGTTTAACCAAAACCAAGAAATTGGTTCAATAAATCCGAATGACATTTGGAAACGCTGGTCGGCGAACCAATTTTTTACTTATCAAGGAAAAGATACAGATTTATTTATCGATATTCATCCTCCAAAATCTTTTCATCATATGAGTCTTTTAAAATATTATGAGCCAGCTCAACAAACGCTTGGTTCTTTGGTTTGTCAAATTTATTCTGGTATTTTCTCTAAACAAGTTTCTAAAAATATTTTAGTGGTCGGCGCTCCTGGAACAGCTAAAAGTCTACTTATTCAAGCTTTGGCAGGTGAAACCGAATTAAAAATCATTACAGATAATGCCAACAGATATGCTTTAGTTCAAAGAGGCGTGGCAGTTGGAATGAAATTATTGAGAGATGTTTTTGATGCCATTGCGTTACATACTCCTTGTTTATTTTTAATGGAAAATATCCATGTTATTGGTGAAAGAAGACCTATGTTAATTTCTGATGATGAAAATGCTAAAGCTGCAGAACCATCGTTTGGAATTGAAAATGAAGAAGTTCATGAAAAAAATCAACTCATTTACCAATTAAGCAGACATTTTATTTCTCATTATAAACGACCATATAAGGGAGACTTTTCAATGTTAATCCCAACCAATCATTTCAGTTTTGATTTGTTTTTAGGAGTAAGCCCGCCTAGGACTCGTAGAGCAGGGAAAACGCCTAAACATCCATTCCCAATTCAAACGATTGAAAATCAGATGCAGAAACAAAATGAAACGGAAAAGGAAAATTTCGGGAATTCGACTTTCAAACCATATCGCCAGACCATAATTAGTCGATTACAATTACCATCCGAAAAATTCTTTACTCCTCCCGCCACATCCCCTTTTACTATTCTAGTTATGAAAGAACAAAAAAAACTTAAACCACGAAAACTGGTTAAAGAAATGCCTTGGGGTGGCCTATCTCATGATCAAAGTATGTTAGTTCCTAAAATGACTTATTCTATTCGAATCAAAGTTGCTCTTTTAGCAGATATCGCAATTAGTAATTTATCTGTCAAATTAGATATGATTACAGATTTATTAGTTATTATTGACAGTGTAAGATCCAATCGGGGTTTTGTAGTATTTGCAACAACTCATGTACCTTCTATATTAGATCCTGCATTAAGAAGACCGGGGCGTTTAGATGAAACCATCTCTCTTCCTCTTTTACCAAATTTCATGAATCGTTGGGAAACGTTCCAAACAAATCTTTCTGATTTTAGTACAACTCTAGATTTTATAGATTATGGTGTATTATCTGCAAATTTAAATGAAACAGAAATTTCAAATATTATTTCTAAAGCGAAATTATTATTATTGAATACTACTTATCCACAATCATTAAATTCAATCCCGAGATTCCAAGTGTGCAAAGCACACCAGCAATCCAAAAAGCTTTTTGGATTCAATCATTCATTCATTTCTAACCCAAAATCCTTTGTTCAAAAACTCTATTCTAAATTTCCTATTTATACTGTGAATCAGGCTTTAAAACTAAGTATCCATTCAAATATGGTTGAGCCGGTTTCCATCGATAGACAAATAAAAAAAGTACAGCATATTCAAGTTTCTAAGTTTGAAAAACATTCGTTGTTTGACCAAAAGCAAAGTCAAATGTCACTACAATCCATAACATCTAAAATGGATAAGCAAGAACAAAACAAAAGGATAGCCTTTAAAAACTCTTTGAATAAACAATCTTCCAAATTATTCAACACAATTGGCTTAAACCCTTTCTTAAAAGCTTCTAAGATATATTCTACAGTTCCCCCAGGTCCTTCCAATTTTATTGCCATTACATATTATCAAATTGGCAAATTGTTAATTCACTCCCAATTATTGCTAGATCCAACTACATATAGTTTGAGCATGTGGACGAAATTTGGAAGTTTTGAAAACTCAATGTTTAAAGATTTGTATTCCTCCCGTTCTGAATTAAAAAATCAATTGATTTTTTTCTTTTCTGGTAAAATTTCAGAATTTTTCGTATTTAATAGTGCTTCTATTTATCAATCACTTGTTTCTCCCTATAAACATAAAATTAACCTAAATTCGCGCGCATTCTCTAAACAAAAGTTCGGAACAACAGAAGTTGGAGAAATGCCACCAAATGATCATGCATCTAAATGCGCAGAGCACTCGAGCCATTCTTCTTTTGAAAACAGTCTAGATAATCGTTTTTGGGATTCTATTCAAAATCGATTACATCGAGGGTTTTGGAGTTTAGCAGGAATTGAGGACTATTGGCGTTCTGCTACTTCTTTAGTCTTATCTCTAATGCATAAACGCTATTTATATAATAAAAATTTATTAGTTTCCAGAATGTTTTATTTGGAAGATTCCTCAAATCTAAAAAAACCTCCGAGTCCACCTGCTTCTTCTCTACTCATGCCTGCCAAAAAATATGAAAATCTAAAAAGAACAGAACGTAATTTTCAACAAAAAGCGACATTTTCAATCAATGAAAAAATTCAATTCCATCAACAACAAAGGTTAATGAAAAAGCTTTATAATCAGCCTATTCAAGAATATTTTCATTCTGAAATTATTGAAAATAGGAAAACGGTATTTAGTAGTTCATTTCAAGAATTAAGTTTTATGGATGCTCTCACTTTAAGAACAACTTCTGTCAATTGTTATTATAAAAACCGAATTTTAACTCGACATAAATATTCCTTAGTGAATCAATGGTGGAATGGTCAATTGGCCGAACATAATGTCGAAACCACTTTCCTTAGCGATGTTGACTGGCGTTCTATGTTTGTAGAATCTCAAGGTGATTTAATTATTGATTTTCCCGACGCAGAACAATTCTATAATCCACGTCGACGTCGATGGTTTTTAAGTACAGGATATTGGGGCTATTGGTTAAGTTTCGAAAAAACACTTCAAAATGAAATTTATTATCATTATATGATTTTGTGTTTTAATAAAACTTTTAATTTTTTAAATCATCATCGTGAAATTTTAGATTACTTTGCTTATAACTTCTTACACAAAGGAGTTTTAAAAGAAATTGATCTAGTTTCAACTTTTTCTCGATTTTATTTACATTCAGTCAAATCTCCCCGTTCTATTTCTTAAATGAAATCCAAGTGCCCGCCCCCAATATCAAGCCCCAATCACAGAATAAGCACTGGTAAAGCAAAGCTTTCCAAGTGTGCCAAGCACCGTATGCGCAAAGCGCATAAATAATTCAAAACAAAGTTTTGAATTCAAAGGTAATCCAAAACTCCGGTTTTGGATTCAAAAACCTCATTGATATTCCTATCCACGGAAGCTTTGCTTCACCTATCCACGAATGTGGATATGGAACGTGGATACGGAACGTGAATATGGAATGTTTTGAATTCCAAAGAAAACATTGCCTCGCTGATGCATATTTTAAAAATTTTTAAAACATGGACGAAGTTTTTAAAATACTTGAATCAAAATGCTCAGTCGGGCATTGGAAAAAAAATTCTCACTTAAAAATAGAAAAGTTTATTATCTATGGGTAACTTTTAAGTTACCCATAGATTAAAAAATAAAAATTGAATTAATCTAAAGGACGCATAGATAATACTGGTTCATCTAAACGATCAATACCTTTTTCAAATCCTGCAGCTGCAGCACGAGCACGTCCTGCGTGCCATAAGTGGCCTACGAAAAAGAAGAAACCTAAAACAAAGTGTGAACATGCAAGCCAACTACGTGGAGATACATAGTTTACAGCATTAATTTCAGTCGCTACACCACCTACTGAGTTTAAAGAACCTAAAGGTGCATGAGTCATATACTCAGCAGCTCTACGTTCTTGCCAAGGTTGAATATCATTTTTTAGTTTATTTAGATCTAATCCATTTGGTCCTCTTAATGGTTCTAACCACGGACCACGGAAATCCCAGAAACGCATTGTTTCACCACCAAAAATAATTTCACCAGTAGGAGATCTCATTAAATACTTACCTAAACCTGTAGGACCTTGCGCAGATGCTACATTTGCTCCTAGACGTTGGTCACGAACAAGGAAAGTAAAAGCTTGAGATTGTGAAGCTTCTGGACCTGTTGGACCATAAAATTCACTTGGGTAAGCTGTAGTATTAAACCATGACATACAACAAGCAATGAACCCCATCATTGCAATAGCTCCTAAACTGTATGATAAATATGCTTCGCCTGACCAAACAAAAGCACGACGTGCCCAAGGCCAAGGTGTTGTATAAATATGCCAAATACCACCAAGAATACATAAAGTTCCAACCCAGATGTGGCCGCCAATAATGTCTTCCATATTGTCCACACTTACAATCCAACCATCACCACCGAATGGTGATTTTAGTAAATAACCAAAAATAACAGCAGCATTTGTAGTTGGGTTTGTGATAATACGAACGTCTCCACCCCCTGGAGCCCATGTATCATAAACACCACCAAAGTACAAAGCTTTCCATACAAGAAGCCACGCTCCTAAACCTAAGATGATAAGGTGATAACCTAAAATATTAGTTACTTTGTTTTTATCTTTCCATACATAACCAAAGAAAGGGAAAGATTCTTCTAAAGTCTCAGGTCCAATTAATGAGTGATAAACACCACCAAAACCTAAAACTGCTGAAGAAATTAAGTGAAGTACACCTGATACAAAATATGGGAATGTATCAATTACTTCACCACCTGGACCTACACCATAACCTAATGTTGCAAGGTGCGGTAAAAGAATTAAACCTTGCTCATACATTGGTTTTTCAGGAACGAAGTGGGCTACTTCAAATAAATTCATTGCTCCTGCCCAAAATACAATTAAACCAGCATGGGCTACGTGAGCACCTAAAAGTTTACCAGAAAGGTTAATTAATCGAGCATTTCCTGCCCACCAAGCAAAACCAGTCGACTCTTGATCACGACCTCCGACTGTTAGTGTTCCATTAAAGAGCGTTTCCACGGGGTAATACCTCCTCAGGGAATACAATTTTATTCATTAACTGACACAGAGCAGCTTTTTATGTTTGAATACTTTCATTCTATGAAAAATTTTAAGCAATTTTAAAGGAATTTTGTACACCGAATGCGCATTATTGCTATTGGGGCTTGCATTTGTAAAGCAAAGCTTTGATTTGTGCTCTGCACATACGGTGCTTTGCACACACGGCAAACAAGTTTGCAATTATCTTCCACATTCCATATTTACCAAACGCCTATTCGAGCATTGGTAAAGCAAAAACTTTCATTCCATATCCACGTTGGTGGATAAGCGAAGTTGAGACCGATAGTTCCAACTAAAGGACAAAGCTTCCGTGGGCAAAGCAAGCAAACCAGTTGTTTACAAGTGAAGCAAAATTTCCATAAATTTTTAACTATTTACTTTATTTTTTAATCTAAAAAATTTATTTTTTAGATCTATTCTTCCCAATGTAAATTCTCATCGAATAAAAATTGATATTTTATTGATTTATGATATTTTGTAATTGGTTGATAATTAATAGTTTATTTATTTTTAAAATTTTTTCAGTACGATTTTTTACATAAATTTTTAGAATCAGAAAATCTTTAGGTTTTTTATAGTTAATACATGATCGTTAGTTTTTAAGTTGTCTTAAATCCAAAAAGCTAAATCCAATTGTGCATTCTGCGCCCCAATACCAAAGCTGGGAAAGCACAATTTTTTAAGTGTTCCAAGCACCGTATGCGCCAAATGTGCAAAGCACATTAGGTCATAAAAAACTCTGTTTTTTATACAAAGCGCATAAGTAATTCAAAATCCGGTTTTGGATTCAAAAACACTATTTTTGATTTTTTATTACTTATGAATTCGAAGCTTTCTTGAATGGAATTTTTTATCACTTATGCACGAAATACAGACAGCGTTTCGAGCATACAATGCCCTGCACATTTGACACACTTCGACTAAAAGTTTTATAAAAATTGCCTTTTCTATTCGTAAACAAGCGAACCGCTGTTTTCGTCTTTTTTATTACTTTTACGCTTTATATACAAAATCATTCAAATAACTAAAGTTTAATCCAGTAGAAGCAAATTTTCAAGTTTTACTCAATTTTTTATTTTCTCTTATGAAAATTTCTTATTAAATTCAGTCAAAATAAACTTTAGGTAAATTACTTTATTCTATCAAATATTATTTGAGTTGTAAATTGGAGATTTATAAAATATAGAGTCTAAATTAAAAATTACAAGTCAATTTTCATGATAGAAAATATTCAAACTTCAATCATATATTAAATAATTATTAAAAAAATTCCGATAGATTTTAAATTATTATACATTTATAAAAATAACCCTATTTATGAAAAATTATTTTTTGAAATTTGAAAATTGAAAAAAATCTTGTTTTTTGTAATTAATGTGTTTTTGATGATTTATGAATTCCAAGTGTGCCAAATGTGCAAAGCACCATATGCGCCAAATGTGCAAAGCACATTAGGTCATAAAAACACTGTTTTTTATACAAAGCGCATAAGTCATTCAAAACTAAGGAAGCTCTGCTTCGCTCATTTACGAATGTCAATGAGGTTTTGAATTACTTAGGTTTTAAAAAACTCTGTTTTTTAGACAAAGCACACCAGCAATCCAAAAAGCTTTTTGGATTTAAAACTTTGGAAGCTTTGTCCTTTAGTTGGAACTATCGGTCTCAACTTCACTTATTCACCAACGTGAATATGGAATGAAAATTTTGCTTGACTGATGCGCGTCCCAATACTAAGAATACGCATTTGGTTTATGAGGTTTTGAATTTTTTTTTGTACTTAATATAAAAACAGAGTTTTTTGTGACCTAATGAATTCCAAGTGTGCTTTGCACACCAACAATCCAAAAAGCTTTTTGGATTCAATATTTAATTTAGAATGACTTATGCGCTCTGTATAAAAAACAGTGCTTTGCACATTTGGGACATATGGTGTTTTGCATATATGGCACATGCGGTGGTTTGCACATAAAGTGCTCTGCATATACGGTGCTTTACACACCAAGTACTTATTCAAACACTCGTAAAGCAAAGTTTTCGCATATGTGCAAAGCATACAGATCATCAAAAATGGTGTTTTTGATTCATGGTACATACAGTGTGTAATGTGCTTTGCACACACGGTGTGCTTTGCACTGGCGCTCATTTAATTAGCAAACAAATAATTCTTTTGATTTTAAGGCTAAATAAGTTTTTATTTTATAAAAAATGATTCAAAAATTTAAAAAAGTTGTGCTTTTAAAAACAATTTGTTAAAATTATAATGGTTGTTATAACTTTATTGAATATTTAACCGGAGGAAACAAATATGAATCCAATTGTTGCTGCTGCATCTGTTATATCTGCTGGATTAGCTGTTGGTCTTGCTGCTATTGGTCCTGGTATGGGACAAGGTACTGCAGCTGGTTATGCTGTAGAAGGAATTGCAAGACAGCCAGAAGCTGAAGGTAAAATTCGTGGTGCTTTATTACTTTCATTTGCTTTCATGGAATCACTTACAATTTATGGTTTAGTTGTTGCTTTAGCACTTTTATTTGCTAACCCATTCGTTTCATAATCCATTTTTGAATAATTTTTCAAAACTTAAGTTTTGAGTTTTAGGAGCGTTTAACAATTCTGTTAAACGCTCTTAAAACTTAAGTTTTAAGTGTTTAGTTTTTTCTCTTGTTTCTTGGTTAAAAAAGACAACGCACAATCGTTGATAATAAAATTATCTCCGAGTTTTTAGTCTTTCGTTTAAATAGAGTAAAAACCAATTTTTTTATTCTTTAAATGCAAGTGGGGGTTTTAAGAATTTTTTTTTGAATTTTAAAAACTAAAGTTTGAGCTACTGGAAAAACATTTTAAAACAACTGTTTTTCCCTGTATGGAAAGCATCCAAGTCATTCAAAATTTATTTTTGGATTAGATCAAAAGCAAGTGGCCATTCGATGCCTTAATATAAACATTGGTTAAGCAAAGTTTTCCATGTGTATTTTAAATATGCAGTATGTTTTGCGCATACGGTCTAGTTCATACACATAAAATTTGCCTGGTTTGTCCTTCCTCAAAAAGGTTCACGAAATAGTGAGAGTTCCTTATTTATTATTAATAATGATTGACGGATTTTAGGAAAAATAAAAAGGCTATTTTTTAAAAAACTGACATTTTCCATTTTTTTAGTGTTCTTGATAGTAAATTGTATTTTATTAAGAAAAGAGCAGAATATCGTTTTCTTTTAGAATCTCAGTGTGCGTTTTTTAAACGCAAAACCAGGTATACTAAAATAATAAAAATACAATATTGTGTCTTTTCTATAAAAAAAATTAAAAACTTTTTTTCTTTTTTGTTTAAAAAACACCAGAATTTATTTGGAATTAAATTCTAAGTGCGCAAATTTTTATACAAAGCACACTTGGTACACCAACAATCCAAAAAAACTTTTTGGATTCAAAACTAAAATTTCAATATATGAAATTTTAAGCAAAAAAATCAGATTATCAAACAAATACACAAAAAAGAACAGATCAAAATAAAAAAATGATTATTTTTCCATAAAAATTTAAATAGAATATTTCATTAGATGATGGTTGACTTGCTTGTATTAACAAATTTACCTTTAGGTGAAGGATTTGGCATTAACACTAATATTTTTGAAACAAATGTTATTAACTTAGCAGCTGTAGTTGCAATTGTTATTTCTTTTGTTGGTAAAAATTTGTCTGCATTATTAGAAGATCGTAGAAAAACAATTGTAAACAATTTACAAGAGGCTAGTCAAAGAGCTGCAGAAGCACAGGAAAAATTAACTCAAGCGAAAAATCAATTAGAACTTGCAAAGAAAAAAGCTAAAGAAATTCGTGAAGAAGGAATTTTAAGAGCTACACAAGAAGTTAATAATTGTGTTACTCAACATGAACAAAGACTTTCAAAATTGGAAGAATTCAAACAAGAAACCATTCAGTTTTATCAACAAAAAGCTTTTAAACAAGCTTATATGTATGTTATCTCACGTATTATGAGCCGAGTAAAAGAACGATTAAATAATGGTTTAGACGCGACTTATCATGTTGTTGTAAATAATTTTTATGTTTCTAGATTTACAGAGTATAATAATTAATAGCTTTTTTTGTGTATGTGGAAAGCACTGCGATATTTACTATGAATCCAACATTATCGAAGCTTTACCTTTTAGTTGGAACATTTTGTTCTAAGTGCCCTTTTGAGAACTGCTAAAATAAAACTTTCCAATTCCACTTATCCGTAAAAGCTTTGCTGATGCGCAAATGCGTATTTTAATAAATTTGTCGTGTGTGCAAAGCACACACGGTGTACAAAGCATCGTATGCGCAAAGCGCATAAGTAATCACCAGATAATGATGGTATTGAAGAGTGAACATTTGTAGAAAAGTAGAAAACATGTTGGATCAGTCAGATTTCTTACTTTTAAGTTTTGCGACAAATTCCTTTAGGTTTATATAGATACGATTTATTTATTGAACAGTTGAAACTCACTTTTTATAAAGTAGTTCACATTTTAAAAAAGTGTGAATTAAAAAAAATTAAAAAAAAAAAAGGATGCAATTTTATGTTTAAACCTTGTACGAATTTACAAGTGCACATCTGAAATCAAGTTGTTTTTAAGATAATTTCGAAAAATTTGCAATAGAATTTTTTTATTTTTTTTCGATGATAGAAGGTATTCAAACTTCACTCATATGTTAAATATATCTTTAGTGATTAAGATAAGAGATTTTATAAAATCTCTTATCTTAATTATTAAAAGAATTCCTATAGAATTAAGCGTTAATAGAAGGAGCTTCTACAGATGCTAAGTCTAGAGGGAAGTTGTGAGCGTTACGCTCGTGCATAACTTCCATACCTAAGTTAGCACGGTTGATGATGTCTGCCCAAGTGTTTAAAACACGACCTTGAGAATCAATAACTGATTGGTTGAAGTTGAAACCATTTAAGTTGAATGCCATAGTTGAAATACCTAAAGCAGTAAACCAAATACCTACAACTGGCCAAGCTGCTAAGAAGAAGTGTAAAGAACGGCTGTTGTTGAATGAAGCATATTGGAAGATTAAACGACCAAAGTAACCGTGAGCGGCTACGATGTTGTATGTTTCTTCTTCTTGACCGAATTTGTATCCTGCGTTAGCAGATTCATTTTCAGTAGTTTCACGGATAAGTGAAGAAGTTACTAATGAACCGTGCATAGCTGAGAATAATGAACCACCAAATACACCAGCAACACCTAACATGTGGAATGGGTGCATTAAAATGTTGTGTTCAGCTTGGAATACGATCATGAAGTTGAAAGTACCAGAGATACCTAAAGGCATACCGTCAGAGAAAGAACCTTGACCGATTGGGTAAATGATGAATACTGCAGTTGCAGCAGCTACTGGAGCTGAATAAGCTACAGCAATCCAAGGACGCATACCTAAACGGTATGAAAGTTCCCACTCACGACCCATGTAGCAGCAAATACCTAAGAAGAAGTGGCAAACAATCAGTTGGTAAGGACCACCGTTGTATAACCATTCATCAATAGTTGCAGCTTCCCAAATTGGGTAGAAGTGTAAACCAATAGCGTTTGAAGTTGGTACAACAGCACCTGAAATGATGTTGTTTCCGTATAATAATGAACCAGATACTGGCTCACGGATACCATCAATATCAACTGGAGGAGCAGCGATGAATGCAATGATGAATACTGAAGTAGCTGTTAATAATGTTGGGATCATGATTACACCAAACCAACCGATGTATAAACGGTTTTCAGTTGAAGTGATCCATTCACAAAAACGAGCCCACAGGCTAGATGTTTCTTTTTTAGCTAAAATAGCTGTCATAATATATGTTAAATTAAAATTTGAAATTCTCCGGTCTCGAAAAGAGATCAAAGCATACATTCTTTTGAATACTTGTTAATATAACATATACCCAAAATTTTTGTTTTTAGCAAGCAAATAAATTTCATTTTTTAAAAAATGATAAAAAAATGATAAAAAATGAAGAAAATTATTAAATTAGTATTTATCCATTTTTATATTGTCATTTTTTAGAAATATTTTACAAAAATATCGTTCAAAAGATTGAAATCAATTTATTTTTAATCATTAAATATAAAACCAATAAAATTAGATTTGTAATGAGTGATAAGTTTTAATTTTAAATTTGTGCGTTTTTGCAAAAATTAATTTTTGTGAAAAATGAAGCTAAATTTGTATTTGGTTTAAATTCAAAAATATAGATTACAGAAAATTGAAAATCAAAAATTTAATTTATTTTTTTTTAATTTATCACAAAATTCCAAGTGTGCCAAATGTGCAAAACACATTAGGTCATAAAAAACTCTGTTTTTTATACAATGCACATCAGTAATCCAACAAGCTTTTTGGATTCGTAAAACAAAGCTATTCCAATTTTTTTGCAAATTTCTTCTGAAGTTAGATGTATTTGCTTACTAAGAGATTCATAAGCATAACTTTCATATTGCAAAACTAAAATTACACCATTAAATCTCCGAGAATATAAAGTCCAGAAAATTTAATTTTTCTGTAAAGTTTTTGAATTAATTGTGTGCAAAATACATACGAATTTAAAAAATTGAATCATTGTTTTAAATTTTTAAATATAAAAATAGAGGATGCATCCTTTTTGTTTTTAAGTAAACTATAAAAAATTTTTAAAATTTCTAAGGTATGTTTTC